TTAGCCGTCTATAGAATTAGCTTCAACAGCAGCTAGATCCAGAGGGAAGTTGTGAGCGTTACGTTCGTGCATAACTTCCATACCAAGGTTAGCACGATTAATGATATCGGCCCAAGTGTTAATTACACGACCTTGACTATCAACAACAGATTGGTTGAAATTGAATCCATTTAAGTTGAATGCCATAGTGCTGATGCCTAGAGCAGTAAACCAGATACCTACTACTGGCCAAGCAGCTAAAAAGAAATGTAGAGAACGGGAGTTGTTGAAACTAGCATATTGGAAGATCAATCGGCCGAAATAACCGTGAGCAGCTACAATATTGTAAGTTTCTTCTTCTTGACCAAATTTGTAACCTGCATTAGCGGACTCATTTTCGGTGGTTTCCCTGATCAAACTCGAAGTTACCAAGGAACCATGCATAGCACTAAATAGAGAGCCGCCGAATACGCCAGCTACACCTAACATGTGAAATGGATGCATAAGAATATTGTGTTCAGCCTGGAATACGATCATGAAATTGAAAGTACCAGAGATTCCTAGAGGCATACCGTCAGAAAAGCTTCCTTGACCGATAGGGTAGATCAAGAAAACAGCAGTAGCAGCTGCAACAGGGGCTGAGTATGCAACAGCAATCCAAGGACGCATACCTAGACGGAAGCTAAGCTCCCACTCACGACCCATGTAGCAAGCTACACCAAGTAGGAAGTGTAGAACGATTAGCTCATAGGGACCGCCGTTATATAACCATTCATCAACAGAAGCTGCTTCCCAGATGGGATAGAAATGCAGACCAATGGCTGCAGAGGTAGGAATAATAGCACCGGAGATAATATTGTTTCCATAAAGAAGAGAACCGGAAACAGGCTCACGAATACCATCAATATCTACTGGAGGAGCTGCAATGAAAGCAATAATGAATACAGAGGTTGCAGTCAATAGGGTAGGAATCATCAAGACACCAAACCAGCCAATATAAAGACGGTTTTCGGTGCTAGTGATCCAATCGCAAAAACGATTCCATAGGCTTGCGCTTTCGCGTCTTTCTAGAATTGCGGTCATGGTTAGAACTTGGTTTATTTAATCATTAGAAGCTCCCAAGCATATACGCTTGTTATTAAACAGTATAACATGATTCATATCTGTATGTCAACCAATATTTTTAATTTATTTATGAATCAAATAAGATTATCTATAATATAGTAGAGTCTATAGAACCCTATTGATCTGGGTTGCCCGGGACTTGAACCCGGAACTCGTCGGATGGAGTGGATTATCTACTCCTTATCATTTATTTAAATGAGTAAGAAATCTCTCCCCAAACCGTGCTTGCAATTTTCATTGCACACGGCTTTCTCAATACAATATATTAATTTATAAATCATTTGGATTCCCGGGTGTAAAAAGCCCATAGTGAGTTAATTGATCTAATAAGCATTTCATTGGTCAAATCATTTTTCTATTTGTTTATTATGTATCTTTTGCCAGTAATTAACCAGGAGATTTATCTGGATAATATCTGAATTCCAAATTCGTTCTCTTTGTGAACAAGTCTTTGAAAAGGACGAATAAATGAATTCTCGTTCCTTTGAGAACGATTTTGTGAAGAGTTCCGAACCTGATTCTTCCCGAACTACACGTATCGTACTTTTATGTTTACAAGCTAAAGTTTTAGCACATGGAAGTAGAAGTATATACTTTATATAATATAAACCATCTTTATTAATGGATCCACTGTAGTAATGAAAAAGATTTCTACACATTCGATCGAATCGATCGAGGATATCATCATCTGATAGATTGGTCCAGGACAATCTACTAATTGGCTGCCCTGAGATGTCACAGAACCTTTCTTTAGTCAAATATAAAAGAATGGATCTAATCGGAGCTATTGGATTAAATTCATTGGCAATGATATCGCTAATCAATAAATCATCTAGCATTTTGGTCCTAACCACGAGAGTTTTCATTTTAAAACTCAGAAAATGACCTAAAAAAGAAAAATAAATCTTGGATAGTTCAAGAATACATACCCTATACGGTTGAGACCAAAGATGGAAATAATATTGCCAAAAATTAAACAGATGATATCTACATCTTTTCACTTGAAGGTGAGTACCTTTTAGAGCTATAAGGGATCTTTCTCCATATCTAACATAGTATATGAAAGGATACTTCAACAACCAGATCCTTTTCGTTGAAATTTTGACCGGAAATATGACAATATGTTTGATCTTTTTATCAAAATGAGTTCGATCGGGAAAAGATCCATACAACAACGATCGTGAATTATAAAATTGTTTCAGAAGCGAAACTAAAAAGGATTCACATTCATATACATAAGAATTCCACAGGAACAGGGAGAACCTCCTATTCTCCCTCGGTGGAACCAGAGCTTTCTGCAAATTACTAAAACTATTTCTCCATTCGTGTAGAATGGATCGTAATAGATGCAAAGAAGGAGCATCTCGGATCCAGCGACGAAAAGTCCGAACCAAAATTTCCGGATGAATCGAGTAGGGTACTCGTATATCTGATACATAATTGGAATATGGGAATTTATCCTCCATAAGGGTAAATATGCAATGGATTGATCGGATACTCTTCCATCCATCCATTCCTTCTAGAAAATGTTTTGATTGCATTGCCAATGAAACTTCCAAGATAACTGTCAAACCTTCTAGTACCAATTCAGAATAAGAGTTCCTATTGCGATTAATAAATCGATTTGGATCACAATTCCTGAATAAACCAATTGAATTTGAATCATTTTGTTGACGTATCCGACGAATCAAACGCTTTACAGTTGGGAAACTAAAAAAATTAGAAATTGAAAGTTCGGAGGAACTCGATTTATCTAAATAAAGATCATGAGCAATTGTGTAAAGATCTTCTCGAAAAAAAAGTGGATATAAAAAGCATTGTTGCCAAGATTTATGCTTGTTTCCATATCTTTGGAACTCATCCATTTTAAGAAAAACCCGGGCCCTAAAATAACCTCTTGGATTATGAAATTACATGGTGCGATTTAGTCGGGAAAGAATAGAGAATCCTATCTGAATATTCTCTTTACAAGAAATATTCATTCGTCATGAGGAAGAACGAAAATGTTTTATCTTGGCAGTCCGATCGCTCTCCTGACTCAGCGAATAAATTTCGCTGGTCAGTACACTATTTCTCTTACACATTTGTCTTTGAGTACTTAGGATTCATTGCGGGTGTAGAAATCCCTGATCTAATACAGGGAAAAACTCCCCCTATCGGTTACTAAAGTGCTCTTAACTTCTGATTAGTAAAAGGAATTCCTCGTTCAAATGAGAAACAGAAGCTCGGTCTTCTGGTTTTTCTTTATGATTCAAGCCATCTAGCTTTCTCCATTGACTCACTCAACTTAATCGTGTGTTGATTCGATCTTATTCCATAATACATTTGGATTTGTTCAAATAACATATATTATACATCGCTGTATAGAATACACATATTCTCATACATTTGATTCCTTGGTAAAATACGCTTCTGATCAAATAAGATTTAATAAATCAAGTCAAGATTGTTAGACCGACATGCTGCTTTTTCCATTTATTATTCTTTTCAGGATTAGTCGTAGTCTTACTAACTTTACCGACGGTATGGACGAATTTTTTACTTCATCCGAACGTGTAAAAGACCTTAGTCGCACTTAAAAGCCGAGTACTCTACCATTGAGTTAGCAACCCTTATTTGCTATTTGGAGAGATACAATAGAAGTAGAATATTAAATTATACCGTATGAATAAACTTATATGATATTTGAACAATCGTTGTCAGGAATAAATAGAATCTATTGACAAATAGAGGATAAAGGATCTAGAATTTATCCTCTACAATTTCTAGAATCAAATAACTTAATCTATAGATTAAGTTTTTTATGATCCGTTAGATTAAGTTATTGATGATCCGTCAAACGAATTCACGATGATTAAAAAAATAATGAATGGTGGACCTAATAAATAGAATGTATTCTATTTATTATGAATTCTATTGGCACAATGCGCTATTGTCAATCCCAATATGTTGGAATAGACACTTTTTTTCTTTAATTGTACTACATTAAGACGAAAATAATTTATTAGACACACTAATAGAGGATCATACGCTTATCTATGAATGATAGTAACAAAAAAACAAAATTTTATTATTCGTTAAAAATTAGAATTTTTCTAATTTATCAAAAATTATATTAAACTTCCAAGTTTTCCATAGGAAGTTAGTTCCTTATTTCATTTGATTCGGTTCTTTCATACATTACATGTTTTATCATTCTCGGTTGAACGACTCAAATATTTATTATTTCCATATCCAAAACTGAAAATTTCTAAGCTGCCTACGTATATAGCGTCGCAGGGCATTAATATACATGAAATTTGCATATAATAAGAGGAAAAAAAAAGGATAATAAGAAAACAACCATGACACGAAACTTGAATAATATAGAAATCTCATGTAATTTAAATTTATTGATAAATTTATTGGACCTAGACGTAGTCGCATGACTTATCTCCCCCTTTTTTTTTATTTTTTTTATTTTTTTTATTAATTAAAAAGCGTGTTTAAAACGAAACATTTTTGCCCTCAGAAAAATACCATGAACAGTTCCTGTAGGTTGAGCTCCTAATTCGAGGAAATTTACAATAGTAACATAAAATAAGCGGGTTTCATACTTATTAATTGGATCATAAAATAAAGACCGAATTCCTGGATAGCTCTTCCTTTTCTTCGAGACTTAGCATCAATTGCTACAATTCGATAGGTAACTCATTGAGTTAGATCGACAAAAGAACCCCCCCTCGAAAACATACATTTCGCTATTCTTTTTTCCACGTTCAGCAATAGAACTGATTAATCTTTGTAGAATTGGGATCTAGTTTTTCCCAAAATTGATCTGATCATTTTTTGAACTCGATGTAGACTTACAAAATAATTATAGCTCATTTAGAACATTTACACTAACCCTAGATTCTCTCCCCTAATTTATATCTCCTTTCTGGTTAAACTCCGCATATCTTTTTAAGGAGATAAATGTTGAGCTAAGAGCATCTTCGAATCGAAAATGGCAGATGTCATAATACACAGAACCAATCATGTCGTTCAAGTCGAACGTTGCTTTCTACCACATCGTTTTAGACAGACAAATTATTATAATAATAATTATAATAAAGGTAGGTATCTGATCCAAAATCGATATGTAATTATTAATAGTCATGAATTCATACATTTTTGTAATAACATCAGTTCATTATCCTAGCTAGCTATTGAACGCTTCTTTAGCTGTGTACATTACTTCGACAGTAATGGTTTCAATGCCCTTTTGTCGTGCTAATTTCTCAGTATTTATTTTTACCTTTTCTCTAACAAAACGGGGGATTTTACTTAATTCTAGTCGACTTTCAGGATTCCAAATTAGGCCTGTATCCGTGGATAATGATTTAGTTATTACTTCTTTAGTATCATGCCCACCAAAAATATCTAGAAGATGGTCCTCCATACCCAAAGCAAATGAGTTATAAACTAGATCAGCTATTTGATTAGTACCTTCGTAACCTAGGAAGGGTCGGTATCCCAAGGGAAAATTTTGTATATGAACTGGTGCAGAAATAACTCCACAAGGAATATCAAGACGTTTACCAATATGACGTTCCATTTGAGTACCAAATATTGCAGATGGTTCCATCTGAGCGATCATATCTCCTACTTCAGCATGATCATCTGTGATAAGTATTTCATCACAGAAACCTTGAATTTGCTCTTTGAACCATTCCGCATCGTGTTTGCAATAAGTACCCGAACAACTCACACGAATTCCCATTTCTCGAGCAAGTATCTTAGTTATTGAAGCAGCATGAGTTGCATCACCAAAAATGACTGTTTCTTTCCCCGTCAAATTCTGACAATCAATAGATCTTGAAAACCAAGCAGCTTGGGAAACAAATCGAGTTTGTCCGTCGATATAATGTTCATAATCAACTCTTTTAATCGATGAACTAAGAGTTAAGGTATTCACATTTTTTTGAATTTGGCGGATCCACTCAGCCATATCCACAGCCCCCATGGGGGCTGTGGATATGTAAGGCATTCCATATTCTTTATTCAAATACATCGCTGTCATTAAGCCCACTTCACGATAAGGAATTAGATTGAACCAAGCTTTTGGTAAATTTTTAAGATCTTCTACAGATCCTCCTTCAGGAATTATTTGATTAATTCCGATGTCCAGATCTCGTAACAAACGTCTCAACTCACGACAATCGTGTTGATTATGAAAACCCAATGTAAAAATTCCAATTATATTGACAGAAGGCGCATTTGTAAGGAATTGATCCAATTTTTCTTGTCTATAGCATCTATCTAATCTATCTAAATAATATCGAACTACCTGTTCCAAAGTTCTATCCGCTGCCTGAATTTCATTCACTTGATAATGATCCACATCCGCAAAAATGACGTTGGAATCAGAAATTATGGATGCTCTATACACAAAGTTTTGTAAATCCTCTTGCAAAATACTAGAGGTACATGTAGGTGTCAATATAATAAGATCGGGACGTTCCTCCTTATCTTTCCGGAGAATATTATCCACAACTCTTTCTTGAGATCCATGTGCTAATACATGACGATCTACTATGCTAGCACTTGCAGCAGTAAAATCTCTTTCGCGTTCTAACATAGAACGCATTACATTAAAATAATCATCTCCTAGAGGAGCATGCATAATGGCATGCACATTTTTGAAGGAACTAGCTACTCGTAGAGTTCCAATATGAGCAGGACCAGCATACATCCAATAAGCTAATTTCATAAATTCTAAATTAGCCTTTTTAAAATTTGATTTGTGTTCCTATCCTACACCACAAAAATATACCTTTCCATATTTATGCCTTATTATATTTCCCTTCCATAAGTATAGTCTATGAAATGATGAGAAATAAGAAGAAAGTATAAATTAAATTGGATTTACCATTCTTATTTATTTTAAATATTACTATTTGTCCCATCTGGGACGAAAGGATTCGAACCTTCGCAATAACAGGACCAAAACCTGTTGCCTTACCGCTTGGCCACGCCCCATTCTTATATTATGCTGCATATAAGATCCTATATCTTGTTTATATATTCAAACAAGGTTCCATTCTAATCTGAATTGTATTATTCTTGTATTATTCTAATTAGATTTCTTATATGGAATATCGATTGTATATTTATTAATAGCTTTATTTGAAGTAATTCGGTTGGGGAACGGAAAAAGAAACAAGAATATCTATTAATTGGTCATTCTCTATCAGAATGGTTAAAATTATTTATGAATAAATGATCCCTTCCAACCCGAAAACTCAAAGTATAATCTTGCCAAATAATTTCGATTAATTGGCAAAATACTTTTGAGCTTTTACATCATTTTTATTGATCGGAGAATCAAAATGCCAGTTATACTCAACCTCAATATTTGTCTAGACGATGCCGCTTTTCATTTGAATAATCCCTTTTTAGCCAAATTGCCCGAGGCTTATGCTATTTCTGATCCAATTGTAGATATAATGCCAATTATACCTTTGTTCTTTTTTCTCTTAGCCTTTGCTTGGCAAGCTGCCGTAAGTTTTCGATAATCTTAGCAAGAAGTATCGATTTCTTTTTATAAAAAAGAAACAATTAACTTGATGCAAAACCATTTAAATATTGTTTCCATACTTTTATTCCATTTCCATATATTGATGGATCTTGGATCGCTGTCATTAACCAAATTTTAATTTTGTAGAATTATTTTTCCTTGTTATGCTGCTTATTTTGTGAAGCAGCAATTCTATTCTAGTTGCCAACAGATCAAAATACCTACTTCCCAGGCTCAATCCTTTTTAATTCGTCTTAGTCAGTTCCGAACCCCCATCATAGGGAGAGTTGTATTAGATATTGATGCAAATGACATAGAGGAAATATCCGTTAGATTTAATTGCAAAAAAAGGGGAGTAGGGAATCAATTTATTGATTCTGATGATCCTAAACTTGTTTAGGATAGTTGAACTAGGAGTTGAGTCCCTATTTCAACTCTTCAATCCCAAGCAAAGAGTAAAAGAAAAAATATTTAATAAATTCATATTTTTAAATTTGATCTTCACACATAATGTGGAGACCAAAATCGTACCATTTTAGATTTAAAATGGTAATATTAATATTGCTTGGTATTGAAGTATCAATTATATGATGCAAAGATTGATGATCTATTCCTTTGTAACTCTAATAAGAATCCTGGAGATTAGATAATGCTTACTCTTAAGCTGTTCGTTTACACAGTAGTTATATTTTTTGTTTCTCTATTTATCTTCGGATTTCTATCGAACGATCCAGGACGAAATCCTGGGCGTAAAGAATAAAAAAGGTCTATAGGTTAAAAAATTTTAGGATTCATTTGAAGTGACTGAACGGAGAGAGAGGGATTCGAACCCTCGGTACAGATAGTCTGTACAACGGATTAGCAATCCACCGCTTTAGTCCGCTCAGCCATCTCTCCGAGATGGGAGATATAGAATGAATAGAGTTAAAATTTTGAAGCTAAAGACCACGAAAATACAATTGTATTGTTCATTCCGTTCTAAATGACTCTTCGATTTCTCTAGCCCGGCCAGTATCTGGCCAGGCTATGATCTTCCCTATATCAGGAATAATTGAATAAATTATTAATACAGTGCTTTACCTAATCTGAAAGCTAAAATGCTTGTTATAAAAGCAGCAAAAAGGGCTATCAAAATTTGACCCTCTGATATCATTTCTTTATTTCCTCTCCAATAACTTTTTAATTCATTATTTAGATAGAGCCCTCTATCTATTGATTTAGATAGAGCCCTCTATTTATTGTATTATTTTAATAATACCAGTTGTTCAAGGCTATAATCTGGATTAAATGTTGTAGATTGAAACTGGATAGATCAGATTAGGATGATAAAAAAATAAAAAAAAAAGAATAATAATTATTTTTGACTTGACCCCCCTTTCTCTCTGCCATGGAGGAGCCGAATGAAATTTTCATGTTCGTTTCTGAATTAGAGGCGTTAATCGACGCCGACTATAACCCCTAGCCTTCCAAGCTAACGATGCGGGTTCGATTCCTGCTACCCGCTCATATTGCTTATTCAAAGCATTTTGTCGTAGGTAGCATTTCATTCGAAATTAATTTTTGATGCCCTACTATTCTTTCTCTTTATTTCCCGAACATAATCGTGGATGGATAAAAAGTCGAATTTGTTTTTCGATAAAGCGATAAAGTATTTCAATAAATTAATAAAAAAAAAGATAGCGTCCATCGTCTAATGGATAGGACAGAGGTCTTCTAAACCTTAGGTATAGGTTCAAATCCTATTGGACGTAATCGTAATAATATTAATTCAATTGTTCAAGATTTAATATTGAAATGTAGCAAAGTTATTTTCTTTATTAATTAGGATAGGATCTTCTACCCTGTTCCGAACGATTTTTCAAAAATAAAGAAAGTATTATTTTTGTTCTCGAAGTAGAAAACGTTCGGTATTTTCTTGAATAGCTTCTTTTAAAAGAGTTTCTGCTTGTTCCGTGAATGTCCCAGTAGAACGTATAAGTTCTCCAAACTGGGGTTTATCTTTTAATAAATATTTGCGCAAATTAAGGATAAATTTTTTCACCTGTACAATTTCTAATACATCTAGATATCCGTTCGTTCCAGTATAAATCATAGCTATTTGTTCTTCCACTGTCAAAGGATCTGATTGAGATTGTTTGAGCAACTCGCGTAATCGTTGACCTCTTGCCAATTGATCTTGAGTGCCTTTATCAAGGTCAGAAGCGAATTGTGCAAAGGCTTCTAACTCTGCAAGTTGAGCTAACTCTAGTTTTAATTTTCCAGCTACTTGTTTCATAGCTTTCATCTGAGCCGCGGATCCTACTCTAGATACGGAAAGACCCACATTAATGGCAGGTTGAATTCCTGCATTGAATAGATCGGCTGATAAGAAAATTTGTCCGTCGGTAATGGAAATTACGTTAGTGGGAATATAAGCTGAAACATCTCCAGCTTGAGTCTCAACAATTGGTAAAGCAGTTAAGCTACCCCCACCTAACTGAGAATTTAATTTAGCTGCTCTTTCCAATAGACGGGAATGCAAATAGAAAATATCTCCTGGATAAGCTTCCCGGCCCGGTGGTCTTCTTAATAGAAGAGACATTTGTCGATAAGCTTGTGCTTGTTTGGAGAGATCATCATAAATTATTGATGTATGTTGTTCTTTATACATGAAATATTCGGCTAAAGCTGCTCCTGTATAAGGAGCAAGATATTGTAATGTAGCGGGAGAATCCGCAGTTTCCGATACCACAATGGTATAATCCATTGCGCCGCTTTTTTGAAAAGTATTAACTACCTGAGCTACGGAAGAGGCTTTTTGACCAATAGCGACATAAACACATATTACATTCTGATCTTTTTGATTGATAATTGTATCTGTAGCTACTGCCGTCTTACCGGTCTGTCTGTCCCCAATAATTAATTCTCGTTGACCGCGTCCTATAGGGATCATCGAATCAATAGCAATAAGACCCGTTTGAAGAGGTTCATATACAGAACGTCTTGAAATAATACCTGGAGCGGGAGATTCGATCAATCGAAATTCGGAAGCTGGAATTTTACCCTTACCATCAATAGGTCGAGCTAGAGCGTTTACAACACGACCCAAATAAGCATCGCTTACTGGTATCTGAGCAATTTTTCCTGTTGCTCTCACGGAACTGCCCTCTTGGATCATTAAGCCATCACCCATTAATACAGCTCCAACATTATTTGATTCTAGATTTAGCGCAATGCCTACTGTACCATCTAAAAATTCTACTAATTCCCCTGCCATTACTTTATCAAGACCATGAATACGAGCAATGCCATCTCCTACTTGAAGTACAGTGCCAATATTAACAACTTTGACCTCGTTATTATATTGTTCAATCTGTTTACGTATCATACTACTAATTTCATCGGGTCGAATAGTTACCATTAATACTAAATAATTCTCTTTTGAAAAATAAGACCTATACTATATATTATTTGTATTTTCTTTTTTAAAAAAGAAAATGATTTAGTATATATTAAAGCTAATCAGTTATGTTTTTCATGGCTCTAAGCAGGCCGATATTATGATCGATCGTACGTAAATGTAACTCGCTATTCAAACAACTATTCAGAGTTCCTAGAGCTCTTTGTACAGCTTGGCGAGAAATTTGCTGTCGGACCTGTTCAATTGCTCTTTGTTGTTCAAAGTGAACAGTCTCATTCTTGAAATTCTCTAATTGTTCCAAATTAGCAGAAGCAACATTAATGAGATCCTCTTTTTCTTGCTCTATTTGAGAGTACCCATTTACCCGAATTTCGCGCGCTCTCATTTCTACTTCTCGTAAGCGAGCCCGGGCTTGCTCGAGCTGATCAGCAGCTCCTTTACATAGTTCTTCGGAATTCTGAATAGTACTCAATATTTTCTGTTTACGGTTATCTAATAGATTATTTAATGAAAGTAGATTAGAAATCTATTCAACTTATGAATAGATAATCTCTTCCCAAACCGAACACGAACCTTTCGATTCATTCGGCTCTCCTGCTCGGCTTTTTTGGGAACAATCCCCTTTTATTGTTTCCACCAAGCTTGCCCTTTCCGTTCATATTATCTAATATCTAATAATAAGATCAATCTATCAAAGACCGAAATCTCCGAAGGGCTCTTTTGCCGAAAGGGATTTTTGATTATCAAAAAAGTTGTTGTTCTTTTCTTTTTTTTCCTTTTCATTCGTATTTCCTCTTTATCTTTTCTTGAATAAATTCCCTTCTGTGTAGGTTGTCAGTTCCGCACTGAAACCAAAAAATTTGGATGGGAGATTAGAACTATTTTTCAGTAGATAGATCGAATCATTCCATTGATATGAATGTTATATATCGGATCAATCTCCAACTGTGTCTTTGAACCCATCTCATATTGACACAGCGGTGGAAAGAATACCCTGTTGTGCTTGGACTTCAAGCAGTTTAGCTTTAACCATTCTAAAGATTCTCCCTTATTGGTTGATTTATTTTCCAACCAATTACGAAATGCTATAGTTCTTCCATGATTTATCGTTTAGAAGTAATTCGTTGAGATCATGCACTTTTCTATCTACAAAATGCAGCTGGTTGGACCCAACTATATTATTCAAATATACAACTCGCACACACTCCCTTTCCGAAATAGATCAGTACACCAAGTACCACACTTAGATTTATTATATTTGTTTCTAAAATATTGGTATTTAACCCGAAACCCCCAACGGAGGGCCAATAAACTAGGGAAATGAAAGAATCAGTTACATTTTTCATACGCTCTCCCCTCATAGATAACGATATTTAACTTTTACAAAGTTTTTTCTATGACTCAACTCTATTATTCCAGTTTTGGATAAGGAAATTTTAAGTACTTAGTTAGTCCCAGGTCCCATATAACTGTGAATAAGGATACAATTATAAAACATTATTTGAACCAGCCCTCCCCTATTGGCTGAACTAGGAAATGACTAGAGGAGGGTACTTAGAATCCCGACGGGTACAGATTTTTTTTTTACAAGATCAAACGAATGGATTAGCAAATAAAAGTGCTAACGCTACAACTAATCCATAAATAGTTAAAGCTTCCATAAAAGCTAAACTTAACAGTAAGGTACCCCGTATTTTACCCTCCGCTTCTGGTTGTCTCGCAATACCTTCAACAGCTTGTCCCGCAGCAGTGCCTTGACCAATGCCAGGTCCAATAGAAGCGAGGCCTACGGATAATCCAGCAGCAATAACAGAAGCAGCAGAAATCAAGGGATTCATAGTAATCTCCTCTTACTAAGGTTTATAAATTTATAAATGGTGGATAATACGATAGATCTATTGATTTGATTGTTCGTTCAGGTTCAACTAGAGAAGAATTTCAATAACGATATTAAAAAATATTAAAATACCCTTATTTATTCTTTTTTTTTTATGAAACAGAAGCCTATTTTTATTCTTTTTTTAGTTAGGGAATAAAAAATCCTGCGTAAGAACTTATTTTTATAGAAAAATTCTATAGACATATTAACATATTTAGATAATATCTGCATATACATAGTATCATATACTACAAACTATATACATAAGATATATGTATCCCTTCGGGGTCAATTTATTGTTCCATATCGGAGTACATATCAACAAGCTCCGTGAACTTGTTCCATTTTATTTATAGATATGAATCTACAAATATTATTTATTCTATCTAGTAATTTTCTATTAATCCGCTAGTAGTTTACTGATCCTAAATCTTTATACTAATACCTTATACATTAAGGGATTTGAATCCTTGGGTATATAATAATAAAAATGGAAAGAACATTGTACATCTCATTATTATATAAAATATTTTATAAGTTCGAAGATTAGAAAAGATTAAGTCCAATCTAATTAGAATTAATGATGATTCTCCATGGATTCACCTATATAAGCTGCAGCCAGAGTTGCAAAGATTAAAGCTTGAATACCACTTGTAAATAATCCTAGAAACATTACAGGTATAGGAACCACTAAAGGTACCAAAGAAACAGGAACGGCAACTACCAATTCGTCAGCTAATATATTCCCAAAAAGTCGAAAACTAAGTGATAGAGGTTTTGTAAAATCTTCTAATATATTAATTGGTAAAAGTATTGGGGTTGGTTGAATATATCTCCCAAAATAGCCTAAACCCTTCTTTGTAAGACCTGCATAAAAATAGGCTACTGATGTGAGCAAAGCTAGAGCCACCGTAGTATTAATATCATTTGTAGGTGCGGCTAACTCCCCATGAGGCAATTTAAGAATTCCCCAAGGGAGAAGAGCACCCGACCAGTTAGAAACAAAGATAAATAGGAACATAGTTCCTATAAAGGAAACCCAGGGACCATATTCTTCTTCGCCAATCTGAGTTCTAGCCAAGTCCCGAATAAATTCGAGAACATATTCAACAAAATTTTGAGCTCCGGTCGGAACGATTTGTGGATCTCGAACAGCTATAGTAGCTGAACTTAATAAGATAGCAATTACAATCCAGGAAGTTATAAGTACCTGTGCATGAACTTGAAACCCCCCTATTTGCCAATAAAAATGTTGACCTACCTCCACAATGGATATCTCGTCAAAATGATTTAGCGTATTAATAGAAAATTGTATAATATCCATAGTTCTCTTTACAAAGATTAATTTCAAAAAGAAATGATTTTGGTTCAATGACCGATTCCTAAATTATTTCACTATCATCGGCTATGAAATAGAATAATGGAATGGTTATTTGATTAAGGAAATTTCTTGATTTTAATAAGAATAGATTATTCTAATCTATTCTCTAATATTTTGGAATAGTAGCCAACTCAGTATCTAGCTTACCGCTTTTAATTAAAAATTAACCCTTTATATAGCCTCTCTACCCGCGCGAATTGCTGAAGTTAATTTTTTTAGGATCAATCGGATTGGTCCTCTACCATCATCATTGGTTGGAATTGGGATATCCACGAGATCTGGGTCACAATCTGTATCAACTAAGCAAATTGTTGGAATGCCCAAAGTTATACATTCCCGAATGGCGGTCGATTCTCCTTTTTGATCGAGAATTATTACAATATCGGGCAATTTTGTCATGTATTTAATCCCACCTAGATATTCCTGCAATTTGTTCAATTCTCTCTTTAATAGTGCTGCTTCTTTCTTTGTAAATCGATCGAATCCTCCCGTATTTTTTTTTTTCATCAAATTTTTTAATTTTTCAAGTCTTGCTTCTGTAGTGAACCAATTAGTTAACATGCCCCCTAGCCATTTTTTATTGACATAATGACATCGAGCTGCTAAAGCAGCTAATTTAGTAGCATCAGCTCCTGGATTTTTTGTGCCAACTATCATAAATTGTTTTCCTCTCCTTGCTCCATCAAAAACAAAGTCACAGGCTTCTGATAAAAAACGAGCAGTTTTAGTCAGATTTATAATATGCATATCTTTACGATCTTTAAAAATGTAAGGTGCCATTTTAGGATTACATTTTCTAGTCTGATGACCCAGATGAACTCCTACTCCTATCATTTCCTTCAAATTGATGTTCCAATTTTTTATTTTCGTCATTTTGTTTTTATTCTTTCTTTTTACTATTAACTGTAATATCTACATTCCGATGGAATGGATTAAAAAAGATTGCTTGCCCCGTATCGTACGGGATAGAAAATATCCATTTCATTTTCTATCTTTATTCTAAAACTGAAAATGAATCTAACAATAAAAATTAATATAATTAATAAAGTAATAATAAATTCCTCTATTTCTAAGAAAAAAAAAGTTATTTACCTCTTTTTTACTGGTCGTTTCAATTTTTTCTTTTTTACTAATTTTTTTATAACTTTTTTTTTTTTTTGCTTAACGGACAAAACAGAGACTTCTTTATATTGATGATGAGATAAAATCTCTTTCACTTTGTTGCTAAATAGATTTTTATTCTCCGTTCCCGGATCCATTTTGTTCCGTTTTTCCAAACGGTTGAATCCAGTACCGACAGGTATAATATCCCCCAGAATAACATTTTCCTTCAAGCCTTTCAACCAATCAATACGACCTCGAAGAGCAGATTTAGCTAGGACCCGAGCAGTTTCCTGAAAACTCGCTTCTGACAGAAAACTTTTAGTATTCAGAGATGCCTTTGTTATTCCCAATAAAATTGTTCGATAATTGATTGCCTTTTCTAGAGCACGATCCATTCTTTGCGCTTGTGATAATCCAACTAGTTCCCCAGGTAAAAAAACATTACCCAATCCATTTTCCAAATTTCCATTTTCCGAATTGTCCACATCTACAATTAAAACTTTTGATGTCATTTGGCGTACAATAATTTCTATATGTTTATCAGAAATTTGTACTCCCTGGGATCGATAAACCCTTTGAATTTTATTGACCAACTGAATCTGACTATGCTCCATAGTTATCCTAACACTGATGAATGACCCCCAAAAGTTTCCAAGAGATCTTTCTAGGTTCTTGTTCAATTTTTTAAAACTTTTTTTGCGATTTTTCGATATTGAAGTAGTCGAACGGGCTTCTGACAATTGTTCAACTTTAGGAAGACCTTGAATTATATCATCGGATTTTAATCTTTCGTATAACAGAGTTATCAATGTATTTCCTTCGTAAATAATTTTTCCATAATCACCATGAAGGGTTGCTCCTCGAGTACCCAAGTAGGGTTTAGCTAATCTAATGACTAAAGACTCCTCATGAACGGCTATAATTTGACCAGATGCGTGGAGTGGTTCATCTTCGGATATCCATACACTTTCACAAAGAAATTGTCCAGGACTAACTACTGAAATTTTTTTTTTACAAAAATAGGATAAGGAGGAGTACAAATTAGATTTGACTAAATTGGAAATAATATTTCTGCATGAATCCAATTTATAAATTCCCGCCTTTTCATCCATAAAATAGCATTTAGCTACTTGCAGAATATTTGAGTAATTGCCAGAAATTGAACGGTTATTTAGTAAGAATGTATTATAAGTTATGAAATGGGAGTATGGGAAATGATTAGCAATACTATGTAAATGACCCAATAGACCTGACAATTCAATGATTTGTATAATTGGATCCTTCCTAATTAATTTTTTTACTGTTACTGTATTTAAACCTTTTGAATCGTTAACTAGAACGATTTGCAAAAAATCGAAAGGGGAAAGAACCATAAAAGATTCACCTTTTTTATTCTCATTAGGTAATGAACGAATAGTTCCCTTACTAAGTAACTGACTTTTATCATTGGAATAAAAAAGATTATTATAGTCTAATTTGTTATGAAACATAAATTTGGAACTTGCTTTATTTTCCCTATTAATATCCACTTGATCTTGATCTTTAAGAAATGTATAAAAAGGTACTACAACGGATTTGTACATACTTCCCGATAATACCCATAAATGAGTTGTCTTCAATATAAAATTGGACATAGGGATACTCCGGTGCATTTCTCCTGTTAGGTCAGAATATATATGTTTCTCCACTTTCTCTTTGAAGGGAGATGTTTTAGCACGAACTTCGGCAATAACTTGTTCTGATTCCACGAGTTGATGATTCTGAATGAAGAGCAAACTTTCTGGTGGAATGGTTAAGTTTTGTACTTTATCTTTACTATCAATAGTCACGCATAAACTATTATGACATATATAAGCAGGATGCCCATGACGTGTACGTGTAGGGTAAACCAAATTTTCATTGAATTCAATTTTTCCAGTAAAAGGGGCTCGTATATGTTCTGCAATATCACCTGTAAATACCCCACCAGTATGAAAAGTCCTTAATGTTAGTTGAGTTCCTGGTTCTCCAATTGATTGGCCTGCAATAATACCGACTGCTTCTCCTAATTCGATTAAGTTACTATGAGTTGTACTCCGACCATAACACAATTGACAAATCCACGATATACTTTTGCAAGTAAAAGGGGTTCGTATATATATTTGTGTTTGGAGGTTTTGTAATTGATTGGCAAGTTTAATCCCAATATCTTGATTACGCATGGCAATACATCTCCCATTTATATATATATCGTCTGCTAACACACGACCAATTAGTGTTTGTAGAACAATTTTATTTTTGATTATTTCTCGATCTTGAATGAGACTTACAAAAAGACCTTGGATAGTGCCACAATCTGCTTTACGCACAACGATGTGTTGTACTACTTCAACAAGTCTACGTGTGAGGTATCCAGCATCTGCTGTTCGTATAGAAGTATCCACAACTCCTTTACGAGCACCATAACAGGAAATAATATATTCAGTTAAGGAGAGTCCTTCACGGAAATTTCCTTGAATCGGTAAATCAACGATTTTTCCGTGAGGATCTGACATTAAGCCTCTCATACCTACTAATTGGTGAACCTGAGATGTACTTCCTCTAGCTCCCGAGAAGGACATCATATGTACTGGATTAAAAGGATCAGTCATCCTAAAATTTGGATTCATTTCTCGTCTCAAATATTCACTGGTAGCATGCCATATCTCGATCAATTGACGTAATTTTTCCACTGAATGTACATTCCCATAATCATGATGTTTTTCCGAAGCAAAACCCTGTTGCTGCGCATCTTGGATAAGCCATACTTTAGATGGCGTTGTTAAAAGATCATCAATTCCTAATGAAATAGCTGCATCAGTCGCTTGCTGGAAACCTGAAGTTTTGAGTTGATCTAATATATGTGATGTATATGCCATTCCAAATTGATTTACGAATTTGCTAATAAGCTGCTTCATAGCAGTTTTATTCATAACTTTATTATAAAAGGGCACTTCAAAGGGCACTTCGAAACAATTAGGTTCTGCCATAATAAAAATCTCCCATTTTTTTTTTTTCTTTTTGGGAACAGGATTCAGCAATGGGTTCAAGCCGTACGGCTTCCTTGATCTGTATCTCTACATGAATGAAAGGATCATAAGACTAATAACATTAGATTCTGAATAGTGACATTTCTTGTTGGATATCATAAACCCACACGCCTTTTATAGCTTCTTCTATTTCTCGATTAAAACGAGAACGACCGACGGTTGTTCGAATATATTTATTCAGTATTTCTCCCATTTTACCTTTTCTTATTCTAAAATGTTCATAGATTTCGTGGAAGGTACCCAAAGATTCATATTGAACTTCGATAGGGACTTCTCGGTTTACTGAATTAATAATAGATATATCTATATCTCTCCCCCAACGGAGCCATAAAGGACTGTCTAAATCAATTCGTTTTTGTTGATAAGCTCTGAGCGCATCATCATAGCTAGAAAACGAAGGTGAAACGATCTTCTTTTTTGAGTTATTTGGGTGATACCTATTTTCATAAATACCTTGATTTTTTTGAAGGGTTGATCTATAAAGTCCAAGAAGCATATCTTGAGTCGGTACGCAAATAGGATCTCCTATAGTTGGAGAGATAAGATTAAGATGAGAAAACATAAGTAAACGAGCTTCTACTTGAGCTTCCATCGATAGAGGTACGTGGACAGCCATCTGATCTCCGTCAAAATCCGCATTAAATCCTGCACAAACCAATGGATGTAAATGAATGGCAAGTTCTTCTATTAAAATAGGTATAAATGCTTGTATTCCTAATCTGTGTAAAGTAGGCGCTCGATTTAACAATATGGGATGTCTTTGCATAATTTGTTTAAGTACGTTCCATATAATGGGTCCCCTATCTCGAATTATAATTTTAGCAGCTCTTAGATTGGGAGCAATCTGTCGTTCAATTAGATCACGAATTAAAAATGCTTGAAAAAGTTCTATTGCGATTTCTCGGGGTAATCCACATTGATACAATGAGAGAAGGGGACCTACCACAATAACAGAACGACCTGAATAATCAACTCGTTTACCAAGTAAATTTTCACGAAATCTTCCTTCTTTGCCTTGGATGAAATCTGAGAACGATTTATAAGGCCTATCATGACTATCTCTCACTGGTTGTCCGCCGATGCCGTTATCAAGAAGTGCATCTACGGCTTCTTGGATTAATTTTTTTTGATCAATCAAGAAATCCGCCATTACAGATACACTATTATCTATGAAGTGGTTAAGAAGATTATTTCGACGAATAACTGTTTGATAAAGTTCATTGAGATCTGAACTAATCAGTCCAACTTCATCTAATTGAAACATTGGCCTCAGATCGGGAGGAAGAACTGGTAATAGGCATAAAACCATCCATTGTGGTTCTATATGTGCTTGAACAAAATATTGCGCTAATCTCATGCGTCTAACCAATAGATCTTTTCTTCTTCGAAGTTTTTGAAGTTCTTGCTCTTTAAATTTATCATACATCAATCCCTCCTCCTCTTCTACATACTGTTCTGCATCCTCAGTCCCCGTAAAAAATATAGATATTGATATTATCTCGTCCAATCTCTTCCATTCCACATATGAACGATCTAGAATAATTTGTAAATCCAGACCAGCTAGTTGGTCTCTGATAGCTTTTCCCCCAGTGGCTATTTCTCTCTCTTGAAATAGCCCAAAATCAAAATCCCAAGAGAGATAATAAGCAATAATCTCTGGCCAGGATTGATACTTAGATTTAAGTGAAGCCTGAAATCGCAATAAAGTTGGCTTATTAGCTATGGACCTAGTAATACAAACATTTGGATAGGTTATTCTAGGATTTCCCCCCCTCAGAATCGGACATGAAAGTTTCCTCTCATCCGGCTCAAGTAACTATATAACTATAACAAAACGTAAAGTAATTTTGTATTATTATGCATAATAATGTTTTTTGCTCTTAAATAAAATAGTTACTCTTTGCTCAAGTTACAAGTTCATTCAAATATTCGTTTACGATTCGTATTACAACATAAATACGGAATTATTGAGCAGTCTCCTCCCTTTTGAATGATACATTTCTTTGTTAAATGTTAAAGACCTTCAATTCATTTGAAACTCATAAGGGATTTACTTGTCTGTATCTCGTTCTATTTGATCCTGTAGGTTTCTGCTTTACTTCGATGGTTACAATACTTTTTGAAGCATATGTGCGATGAATAGACTCCTATAACCATATATTCTTTTTGGTCTCGAAGAAATAAAGGATAATCTGAAACAAAATGAACCATTCTTATAAGAAAAGAAGTGTTTTTACGAAGTCCAATTAGCAATTTAATATACAAGATATTAACCCTAGATTCATGCCTCTTTATCAATATCTCTGAGCTTCATGCTACTCTTCCCGAGGGACGTGTCAGAGCTAAGGGCATCCCAATTAGATTTAATAGGATGACAGTTTTAACGGATCTGTATTAATAGGAGCTTGTGATCAAGTCACACATCGCAGTATACTAGGTCTTCTAATTCTTTACGGGTTTTATCTAATAGATCCGCGATATAACTGGGACGCCGTTTGAAATACCAAATATGAACAACGGGGCATGCCAGTTTAATGTATCCCATTCGATATCTTCGAATTCGAGAATCCACAACAAGTTCAACTCCACATTGGGCACAAAAATTGGATTTGTGGTCTTCCTTTTTATTATCGATGACTCGAGATTTTCCACAAGCACAAACTCCCCTTTTCTTAGGCCCAAAGATTTTTTCACAAAATAACCCATCTCTTTCGGGTTCATAAGTTTTATAATCTAAAGTATAGTCTGTAGTCACTTCTCCAACTCTTTCTCCATTAGGTAAAATTCTTTCAGACCAAGCAAGAATCTGCTCGGGAGAAACTAATCCAATTCGAAGTTGTTGATGTTTATCCTGTTCACTCATAAAAAAAATTTTTGATTGATTTTGATCAAACTTCCTTCCTATCTATCTGAAAGTCTTTCTCAGATAGAATAGTATGATTCAATTCTAGAGCTAAAGATCGTAGTTCTCGACTGAGCAATCGGAAAGATTCTGTAGGAGTGCTAGATTTAGGCATTGGCTCTCCAGTGAGAATGGCACCAAATACTTTTTCACGAGCATCAATATGGTCAGATTTCAAAGTAAGCATCTCGTGTAAAATATAAGCAACACCAAAACCTTCTAGAGCCCAAACTTCCATTTCTCCTACTCGTTGCCCTCCTCGTTTGGATTTTCCTTTCAGAGGTTGCTGTGTAACCATTGTATAAGGTCCACTGGAACGTGCATGAATTTTGTCAGCAACTTGATGACACAATTTCGATATATAAGCTATTCCTATTGTAACAGGTTGTTCAAAAATTTCTCCTGTTCTTCCATCAATTAATCTATGTTTTCCAGGATGATCAGGTTCAAATACCCATGGATTAGCTGTTTGCTCGCTAGCTTTATAAAGCTCAGAAAACACTAGTTTTCTAGAAGCTTCTCGCTCGTATCTTTCGTCAAAAGGTGCTATTCTATAATGTTTGTTCATTAGTTCTCCTGCTAAACCGAGCAAACATTCAAAGATCTGTCCTACATTCATTCGTGAAGGTACCCCTAATGGATTTAATACCATATCCACTGGTGTTCCATTCTGTAAATAAGGCATATCTTGTATGGGCAAAACTCTTGAAATAATACCTTTATTACCATGCCTTCCAGCTACTTTATCACCCACTTGTATTTTACGTTTTTGTGAAATATATACATGGACTTTTTCCACAATATCGCCAGAATAATCTTCTTCCTCTATACATCTCACATCGATAACTCGGCCTCTCACACCTTTAGGGACTCTAAAACAATTTTCTTTTCCAGTAGGTGGTGCCTTAATATCAAATAAAGCTTGTAATAATCTTCCTTCTGGAGTATTTAATAGTGAGTCTTCTTCTGCTTCAAGTGTTAATTTGCCCACTAAAACATCACCTGTTTCTATCCAAGATCCTATCATTACAAGGCCGTTTTCGTCCAAATGACGGAGTAAGTGAGCATCTAAATGGGGTATTTCTCTAGTGATTACCTCGGGGCCTTGGTTCGTCCAATAAGCTCCAATTTCGTATCTTACGATCTGGAAAGAAGTAAAAATATCTTCATATACCAGACGTTCACTAATAAGTATTGCGTCTTCAAAATTGTATCCTTCCCATGGCATATAAGCCACTAGGATGTTTTTTCCTAAAGAAAGTTCTCCCCCTACTGTAGCCGCACTGTCTGCTATAATTTGTCCCCTCTTTACATATTCCCCTTGACGAACTCGGGGTTTTTGATGTATACAAGTATTACTATTAGAACGTTGATATACAATCAATTCTGTTCCTATAGTGTCTTGAACAACGGATGAAGTGATAGTTATATTTCCAGCATCAATATACTGAATTCTTCCCCCTTCCTTAGCTATAGCTACACTTCCTGAATCTAGAGCTACTTGACCCTCTAACCCTGTTCCAACAATGCACTTCTCAGGTTGAACAAGTGGAACTGCTTGACGCTGCATATTAGAACCCATTAAAGCACGATTCGCATCATTATGTTCGAGAAAAGGAATAAGGCAAACTCCAACGGAAAAATATTGGGAAGGAAAAATACTTCTGAAATGGATTTGGTCCCATGCAAAAACTAGAAATTCTTGTCGAAATCGAGCTGGAGTAAATTGTTCCTCTGGAACCCCTTGATTTAATGCCAGAGAATTTCCTGTAGCTATCCGATAATATTCATCTTCTCCCGATAATAGATAAACCATATGTTCTTCCTTCGATCTCTCAGATATCCTATGAAATGGACTTTGTAAAGAGCCGCAATGACTAAGCGTTGCATAAATAGATAAGGATGCAATAAGTCCAACATTTATTCCTTCGGACGTCGTAATAGGACAAATACGTCCATAATGACTAGGATGAATATCCCTTGTACGAAAAGTAGCAGTTCGACTTGTCAATCCTCCAGGACCTAAAGAGCTTACTTTTCGGCTATGAACTATTTCTGCTAATGGATTAGTTTGATCCAAAAATTGTGATAAGGGATGTAAACCAAAAAAATCTTGAAAAGTGTCTGTTAATGGGAGTAAAGTTGCCAATTTTTTAGGAGTTACTAAACTTTTTTTAGGATCTTTTTTTTTATATAATTTAAATTTAGTTTTTGAAATTTCTTCTTTCAAACAATGTAGAGCTAATCTTAATTGCTCTTGTAATAAATCTGCTACAGAACGAATATATCGATTTTGTAGGTGATCTATATCATCGAGTGTACCCGTTCCAAATTGCACTCTAATAGGGTAATCCACAGCAGCCAATACATCGTGTGGTAATGAAAAAATTTCGTTCTCGGGTATATCAAGATTCAGTTTTTTGTTCGGATTTCGTCGACCAATCTTTCCTAATAAACATTTAGTTCGGAAAAAGCTTATTTGCAATTGTTCACATATAGAATCGGAAAATTCCAAAGTGTATTTTTTAGGGTCATCGTCACTTATATAGAGTTCCTTATAAAGTGCCAAAATGGCATCTTCCTTCCCAAAATTCGTCCATTTGCAACATTCCTTGTACTCCTTCGTTCCATTCTCGGAAAGGATAAATGCTTTGAAATTCGTATAGCGAGTATCGTTTAGAATCTCTTTGAGATTTAGGCCCATAGCCAACAATAGAAGTACAACAGATATTTTTTTCTTTCTACTTACATGAATCCATATCCTTTGTTTGCTTATATTGATCTCTAATTTTGATCTTCCTCCCAAATCTGAAATTATAGTGCCGAGATAGATAATGTTTCCTAACGTTTTTCGTTCCCAAGTGTAATAAATACCGGGACTTCTTAATATTTGATTGACCACGACTCTGTAATTTCCATTGACTACAAAAGTTCCTTTAGAATTTATTAAAGGAATATTTCCCAAAAATATAATTTGGTTCTGTATCTTTCCACGAGTTCTCTGAATCAATCTCGCTGGTACATATAATTTACAGTGATATGTAACAGATAGGTATACAGCATCTCTCTCTTTAATTAAAGGTTCTACTAATTTATATTCATTCCCATAAAGCCTAAATTCAATTTCTTTATTTGGGCTATAAAATTTTGAACACTTATTCAGTTCTTCTATTAAGCCTTGGTTGATAAAACGACAAAATCCTTCAAGTTGTATTTTACCAAATTCGGGGATTGTAAATATCCCCTTATTTTCATCTAATCGCATTGGAAGTTTCCTATAAAAAGTAAATTTCGTTATTTATTCCTTATTGATCTATACGAATAAATACGACAAAAATTGCCATGTAGTTTTGTTAATTATATCCCGTAAAATTCTACCCATATACAAATTTATATTATATATATACAATAAAAAGGAGAGGTCCTTTTTTTAATCTTTCTTAAAGGTTAAAACAGGGCGGATTACTTATCGTCGAATGGTATAATTTCAATGCATTATCACATTAAATGATAAGATTAAATGAAGGGAAAAGAACAATTTTGCCATTATTTCCTTTTTGGTTGACAAATGTGCATTCACTATGCTATAATGAGAAGTGAAACATGAAATGAAAATTGGATCTTTCTACGCATTATGTTTGGCATCTTAAAACAAGCAAGTTGTATGATGCTATACATCCGAAAACTAAGCATTTTACCTTCTTTCCCTATAAGTCCAAATAGGGACTTTAAATCCCTTATTATTATTAAATCTGTTTTAAAAGGGACTTTAAATCCCTTATCTTAAAGGGGACTGCAAATCCCTTAACTTAATAAGGGACTTTAAATCCCTTATTATTATTAAATCTGTTTTATGTTTTAAAAGGGACTTTAAATCCCTTACCTTAAAGGGGACTGCAAATCCCTTACCTTAATAAGGGACTTTTAATCCCTTATTTTCCAATACCTTACCTTTTTGAAAGGGGGACTTCAAATCCCCCTACGAAATAATCGAGTTATAAAGCAGGGGACTCAAAATTCCCCAAATCAAGATCTAATTGATCTGGGGATGGCGACATAGCCAAGTGGTAAGGCAGGGGACTGCAAATCCCCCATCCCCAGTTCAAATCCGGGTGTCGCCTTGTTAGGGTAAATAAAGTGAAAGAAATGTGGTAAGATCGATTACCAACAGTATATCCCTATTAGGACGTACTACCAGGGAATTCCTAGTGATGAAGCTATATACTTCATCAGAGAAGTATTTAGAATATTTCTCTGCCCCGGGGCAATTCAGATCAAATATCAACTTCGCAATATTTGATCGAGACAAAGATTTGATCAAACAAAAATCTTTATATATTTGCATATCCAATACTTAGCGATAAAATTTACTTGTATAAGTAAAACTTATGGAACTATATGAATAGTTCCGGTGGGATTAATTAGGAATCGAATTACTAGATTCGGTATGAATAAGAGAACATAGTATGTTATACTATTTAATTTTTATTGAATAAAAAATACGAAGTAATACTCTAGGGATTCTGATTCCTCTTTTTGGGTTTTGGTAAAAAGTAGACTAATCTCTACTCTATGAGATCAAATCTCGAGTTATTGTAAAACGAAGGAAAAATAAATCATGGAAGTAAATATCCTCGCATTTATTGCTGTTGCATTGTTCATTTCGGTCCCTACTGCTTTTTTAGTTATCATTTACGTCAAAACGGTGAGTCAAAGTAATTGACTTGTATCATCAAGTCAGTGATTACTGATAACTAAATCAATTCTAGTTATAGATCATCAGTAAAAAAAAGGGAATAAAGGTCGTATTAAGGAGTAGAAATTGATTTGGAAAAGAAGTAGTACGAAGTAAAAGAAAAACCTTCCTTTCACTTTTCTTTTGTACTACTTCTTCTACACAGATCTTAGATTATTAGATCTAATAGCCCTTGGACCATGGGGTCCTTGAATATGGGATAAGGACCTGGTAAAAACAAGGCTAATCACAATCTTTTTATTATATGTTATATGCCCTTGGAAAAAGGAATTTTATGTAGACAGAACATAGGTCTAGTTCTGAACAGACCTACTTTGCAAAAGTATTTTGCTGTACAGGAAAAATAAAATACTTTCTATGGAAAAGGGATGTATGGTTGAGAGAGAGCAGCACTGCTCCATATGCTGTTGAGAACAGACTCGTATTATTTGCAATCATTCGATGAAAACGTAAAAGTAGCATAAATAAAATTACATATAGTACTTCGTATATGGATAAATATCCAGTATTTTCGTATTAAAAAAATACGAAAATACGAGGGTAAAGGATGCATTCCTTTATGCATATCCAATTTTATTTCATAAATATTTGATTTTGATAATATCATTGATCATTCAATATTAATAGATCATTAATAAACATACAAAATTTTCATCTCAATAATTGTTCTCAATTCAATTAGTAAAATTAGAAGGAGACTATTAGTCTTATTAAAGTCCACTTCTACCCCATACTACGAGTGAAATAGAAAACGTAAAAACTACCATTAGAGCAGCCCAAGCGATATCGACTATATCCATATGAATCCCTCTATAAAAAAAAAAAAATATATATTATTAATATATTAATGATAATGGAACTAATCAGGATAGTGCAAAGTGGAAATTTTTCACTTTCCTATTATATAAACAATAGTTGATAATATCAACATTTAAAATCAAATTATATTTGGCTATATTGGTAATATGACCTAGAGCCGCACAAGTTGACTCCAAAAGTTATGGAATGCAAATGCAAACTTTCTCATCGAGAAAGAAACAATTAATTTTAATTCTATTGATTCCGTTGGTAAAGATGCCCAAGCTTGCATCTGATTATACATCAAAAATAGCAAAAGTCGGGGTAACTACAACTAAAAAAAAAGGGGGGGAAAGGATACCCCTGTGAAAATCCCACTGATTTGTCTTGTAATGCTCACCGATAACTAAAAATATGAAATGAATAGTTTCAAATTATTCGATTGCCCATGACCCTAAAATGGGCAACTATTTGGATAGTCAGACCAAATATAATCCAATCCTTATTTTATAATTTGAAAAAGGGATCTTTTTTATTTTTAGATACAGTATTCTCGTTTCTAAAAAAATGGTTGTACTTATACTTACATTATCCTTCCTAACACAGATCTACGAAACCCTTTTTTCTATCTCAAGAAAAAAATAGGATTTATTTTGGATATGATAATTCAATGTTATTCATCGAAATGTTGGCAGAATTAACCAATGAATTGGTTATTTGTTGAAATAACCAGATATAGATACATCTATAGAATCCTTAGTAGATGTATCTAGTCTACCCAATTTTCCCTTTTTTTACTTCTCTGAAGTGGGGATCGACCGAAGAATTGGTAAATTTATTGGACCGGGACTGACGGGGCTCGAACCCGCAACTTCCGTCTTGACAGGGCGGTACTCTAACCAATTGAACTACAATCCCACTAGGTACAGTTAACCTATTACTCTCTAATAGGAATTTATTTTTTATTAGTGCCGGTCAAATAAAAGATTTAACCTTTTCCTTTAATTATGAAAGTATCTGTTCGTTTATTTTCTTTCTATATTGGGTATTAATATATACCTTGTCATCATTAGATGACAATGAATATCAATCTATGATATTCAGGTTGGTATTGGGCCGAGCTGGATTTGAACCAGCGTAAGCATATTGCCAACGGATTTACAGTCCGTCCCCATTAGCCACTCGGGCATCGACCCAGGAACAAAAAATGGAAAGTCATTAGAATACTTATTAGGTAGGTCTCCTAATGACTTTTATAGCATAGTACCCCTAGGGGAAATCGAATCCCCGTTGCCTCCTTGAAAGAGAGATGTCCTGGGCCACTAGACGATAGGGGCCCACTTATTATCATAATATCAAAATTCCTAGTAAATTGTCAAGAATATGAAACAAAAATAATCTTTTTTTTAGTGATTTAAAAACATTTATTCTATATTAAATAAAGCCTCAAAACTCAAAAGAGGCTTTGCTTTTATATCCTTATAGCTTTAGTTTAAAGCCCAAAAATATTGGGGCATTGCTACGGATATATCTATTACGTTGAATCAAAAGGTGGAACAATGATGGAAAAAAAAAATTTTATTTAGTTTAGAAAATGCCTCTTCCCAGCAATATTGCGTACGAGATCCCCCAATTCAATGTATAACGGAATTTATAGCCCTTTCTTTTGAACCGAATGCTAATTTGATTCAAAGTTTACGGAGATTCGCTCGCGGAACCCGTAGTGAAGCGATATAGATGTTTGGTCCTCTGAACCAACACTTATTATACAGTGCGTGTGTTTCCAGATGGGCACAAACAATCGGATATTGTTATTTACGAAATATCGTAGATGCCGATCTCTATCTCAGATCGAAACAATCTTATGCGTAAATCTAAGTGATAAACAGACAGACCAATAAGAGAGTCATCTCACAGCCACGCAGTCTAATCAATTCAAATTTAATAATAGGTCAACACAATTTTAGGGTATAAATCTCACCCTTTCTATAACATATAACAAAGTCGAAGAATTCAATCGAATACCTAATGGGTCAATAGTACTAATTGACATGATTGAAACAGGATCGGTCCTCGAACAATATTGATAAATCCATAGATATAGATCTATCTATATTCACATTGATATTCTATGTGGATCCATTTATATTATTACATATATACCCGATATGTAGTCGACTTAGTTATTGATCATTTCATGATCAAAAGCACTTTTAACTCAGTGGTAGAGTAACGCCATGGTAAGGCGTAAGTCATCGGTTCAAGCCCGATAAAGGGCTCCGCCCGGTGTTCATTTTTCACAGAATTAAAAAAACCTGTGAAAAACAATAAAAAATACCTGTCATTATCAATTTTAGGTTCAACATCTGGTATAACGGAATAGAGCAGATTGAGAACAACTAGAATGCTATCTAGACTATTTATCAGATATAGTCTTTTTTTCTTCATCTTGCTACTATAGGACGAGGAATAGTATAAGAAGGCATAATCTATTTCCTTTTCGTAATTTTGTATCTTCTTTCGGCCCAAAAGAGGTAAATAAGAAGGAGAAGTAAGTGAACCTGACCCATTGACTGATGAATATATTAGCTATTCTGATATTGAAAATTGAGGGGGATTTTGAAAGTGGCAATTATTTGAAGTTGTTCAAATGATTTAATATTTGGTTATTGATTGGATGTTCTGTCGAATGAACAGTTATGATCTTTTATTCTCCGGGAAAAAATGTAGATGGAAGTCTGAAAGTCAATATTTCTTTATCTCTAACTCATATATCTCTAACTCATAAGTTTATTCCTATCTATAGAATCCAATTGATTTAATATCTAATTCAAATCATTGATTTACCAAACATTCTTATATGAATGTAGTAAACATTTGACTTTGATCATTCTACCGGTATAAAATGGATTGGAATTCAGATATAAAAAAAGATAAGAAATGGGCAATGTAAAAAAGGGAACTGTAAATTTTTCACTATAGTGAAATAAATTTTTTTATTCTTCTGAATAGAAGGAAAAGAATAAATAGATTTATTTACTCTAGCTCTGCTAGAATTATTCTTTTTGTTGTTCTTATTTACTACGTAGGAATAATGTAGTAATAATAAACATAGAGACTTATTAAATCAATAAAAATACTACTATCGATTTTGTTGATCTTGGATTTAGGTTCAAGACATCTAATATTTATTCCATCTAATATTGAATGGAATAGATGTGGTTAATGTTATTTGGTGATTCTTTTCCATCAGTTGTTCTTCTTATATTTATTCCATTCAGAAGGTAATTTGAGGATCAGAAATAAACTGAATAGAAACAACATCATGCATTTACCTATATTGCATTGGTTCAGTTTAGCGGATAATAATCTGTGCCAACAAGAAATGTTCGGAACCCAATTAATAATTTGTTGAAAGGGATATGATGTATGAAAAATTATCCATAGATAGACAAACCAGCGTATACCTTTTTATTTTATCAGATAGGGTGTTCGGAAAAGGTCGGAATAGTTAAATAGGAGGATTACTATGACTATAGCCCTTGGAAAGTCTTCCAAAGAGGAACAAACTTTATTTGATACTATGGATGACTGGCTACGCAGAGACCGTTTTGTTTTTGTGGGTTGGTCTGGTCTATTGCTTTTTCCTTGTGCTTATTTTGCCCTAGGTGGATGGTTCACGGGTACAACCTTTGTGACTTCATGGTATACTCATGGATTGGCCAGTTCGTATTTGGAAGGTTGTAATTTTTTAACTGCCGCAGTTTCTACGCCTGCTAATAGTTTAGCACATTCTTTGCTACTATTATGGGGTCCTGAAGCACAAGGAGATTTTACTCGTTGGTGCCAATTAGGTGGTCTATGGACTTTCGTTGCTCTTCATGGTGCTTTTGGTCTAATAGGCTTCATGTTACGCCAATTTGAACTTGCTCGATCTGTACAATTGCGACCTTATAATGCAATTGCGTTCTCTGCTCCGATTGCTGTTTTTGTTTCTGTATTCTTGATCTATCCATTAGGCCAGTCTGGTTGGTTTTTTGCACCTAGTTTTGGTGTAGCGGCTATTTTCCGATTTATCCTCTTTTTTCAAGGTTTTCATAATTGGACCTTGAATCCATTTCATATGATGGGAGTTGCCGGAGTATTGGGTGCTGCTCTTCTATGTGCTATTCACGGTGCTACCGTGGAAAATACTTTATTCGAAGACGGTGATGGTGCAAATACGTTCCGTGCTTTTAACCCAACTCAAGCTGAAGAGACTTATTCTATGGTAACTGCTAACCGTTTCTGGTCCCAAATTTTTGGGGTTGCTTTTTCCAATAAACGTTGGTTACATTTCTTCATGTTATTTGTGCCAGTGACCGGTTTATGGATGAGTGCCATTGGAGTAGTTGGTCTAGCTCTAAACTTACGTGCCTATGACTTTGTTTCTCAGGAGATTCGTGCGGCAGAAGATCCTGAATTTGAAACTTTCTACACAAAAAATATTCTCTTGAACGAAGGTATTCGTGCTTGGATGGCGGCTCAAGATCAGCCTCATGAAAACCTTATATTCCCTGAGGAGGTTCTACCCCGTGGAAACGCTCTTTAATGGAACTCTATCTTTAGCTGGTCGTGACCAAGAAACTACTGGTTTCGCTTGGTGGGCTGGTAATGCCCGACTTATCAATTTGTCAGGCAAATTACTTGGGGCTCACGTGGCTCATGCCGGATTAATTGTATTCTGGGCTGGAGCAATGAATCTATTTGAAGTGGCTCATTTTGTATCGGAAAAGCCTATGTATGAACAAGGATTGATTTTACTTCCCCATCTAGCTACTTTAGGATGGGGAGTCGGTCCTGGTGGGGAAATTGTGGACACTTTTCCCTATTTTGTATCTGGGGTACTTCACTTAATTTCTTCTGCAGTTTTAGGTTTTGGTGGTATTTATCACGCACTAATCGGACCCGAAACTTTAGAAGAATCTTTTCCATTTTTTGGTTATGTCTGGAAAGATAGAAATAAAATGACTACAATTTTAGGTATTCACTTAATTTTGCTAGGTGTTGGTGCTTTTCTTCTAGTCTTCAAGGCTTTGTATTTTGGTGGCATATATGATACCTGGGCTCCTGGCGGTGGAGATGTAAGAAAAATTATGAACCTTACGCTTAACCCAGTTGCTATATTTGGTTATTTGCTCAAGTCTCCTTTTGGAGGAGAGGGATGGATTGTTAGCGTGGACAATCTAGAAGATATAATCGGAGGACATGTATGGTTAGGTTCCATTTGTATTTTCGGTGGTATCTGGCACATCTTAACAAAACCTTTTGCATGGGCTCGTCGTGCGTTTGTATGGTCAGGAGAAGCTTACTTATCCTATAGTTTAGCTGCTCTTTCTATCTTTGGTTTCATTGCTTGTTGTTTTGTTTGGTTTAACAATACAGCTTATCCCAGTGAATTCTATGGGCCAACCGGCCCAGAGGCGTCTCAAGCTCAAGCATTTACTTTTCTAGTTAGAGATCAACGTCTTGGAGCTAGTGTAGGGTCTGCCCAGGGGCCTACTGGTTTAGGTAAATATCTAATGCGTTCTCCTACTGGAGAAATTATCTTCGGAGGAGAAACAATGCGTTTTTGGGATCTTCGTGCTCCCTGGTTGGAACCTCTAAGGGGTCCTAATGGTTTGGACCTGAGTAAGTTGAAAAAGGACATACAACCCTGGCAAGAACGACGTTCAGCGGAATATATGACTCATGCTCCTTTAGGTTCTTTAAATTCTGTGGGTGGTGTAGCTACCGAGATTAATGCGGTGAATTATGTATCACCCCGAAGTTGGTTAGCCACCTCTCATTTTGTTCTAGGATTTTTCTTTTTCGTGGGTCATTTGTGGCATGCAGGAAGAGCTCGCGCAGCTGCAGCAGGATTTGAGAAAGGAATTGATCGTGATTTTGAACCTGTTCTTTCCATGACCCCTCTTAATTAAACTATAAAATAAACTAGATAAAATCATAATTCATCTAATTTATTTTCATTTACCATGTTGGGAGACGGGATAGCGGGATCCTTCGCTATTTTTTTCCAAATGAGTCCTTATTGCTCGGCTATATAGCCGAGCCTTTTTTTGCTACTGATCTGATAAGATCGATTGTTTAATCGAACAAAAGGAGAGAGAGGGATTCGAACCCTCGATAGTTTTTAAAACTATACCGGTTTTCAAGACCGGAGCCATCAACCACTCGGCCATCTCTCCCGGACGAGGCCAACTGGTCCTATTTTACTCCGACAGATAATAATTAATTCAATTATGATCAATGAAAATCCGTAGTGCATTTGATGCAGAATTTGACCGGATGGGGATCGAATGGTATAGTCTATTGAATCTGTTGAAAGCTTTTAAGATCACAACAATGACTATTGCTTTCCAATCGTCTGTGTTTGCATTAATTGCAATTTCATTTCTCCTAGTGATTGGTGTACCTGTCGCACTTGCCTCTCCTACTGGTTGGTCAAGTAGCAAAAATGTGCTATTTTCAGGAATATCATTATGGATTGGATCAGTCTTTTTAGTAGGTATTCTAAATTCTTTTATATCTTAGATATGTTTTAAGATCTTTTAGGTTGAAACCCTCCCTCCCCTTTCCGTAGGGCATTAATAGTTCGCAAGGGCATTTCCTAAAAATACCAAGAAACTAAATTAAAGTGTTCTTGGGAGGGTTTATTTTATTATTGGTAGTATTAATCATCATACTTATAATACTAAATTATGTACCCACATAGAATTGGTAATATATAGGGATATATATTATATTATCCCTATAACGAGTCAAATGCGGGTATTGTTTAATGGATAAAATTTATCCTTGCCAAGGATAAGATGCGGGTTCGATTCCCGCTACCCGCCCATCTGGAGGATGAAATCCTAACAAGGAATAATTATTGGTTTGGTCATATCTTTTCCTGGTTTATCAAACCATTCTCCAGGGAATTAAGAATGGATAAAAAGCTTATTGTATTTTTAGCGGAGACGGGATTTGAACCCGTGACTTCAAGGTTATGAGCCTTGCGAGCTACCAAACTGCTCTACTCCGCGCTATCCTTTCATATTACCTTTACTATAATAGCAAAAAATAGGTGTATTGAGCAACCCCCTGGAAATGATATTATCCCTCCCTATATAGGGAAGGGAAGGACTTTTCTATCATCACAATAACCTTAAAGAACGAATCTTTTTTTCCTCCTACCAACTCGATTTTGTTACCCCAGCCAACAAACATGCGTGAGCCATCTCACGGATTATATATCCGGACAACTCAAAATCTCGATAGTTAGCTCTAGGTCTTCCAGTCGTCAAACAACGTCGACGAAGACGTGTAGGTGCACTATTACGTGGTGAAGATTGTAATTTTATATAAATTTTCATTTTCTCATCTAATGATGATACTTCGCTCATCTCTTTTTTCAAAGATTGACGAAGGAAATTATATTTCCTTTCCAATCTTTTTTTCTTTTTCTCTCTTTCAATGAGACTTTTTCTTGCCATAATTATTCAGTCAATTTTTATCGAGGAATCAAAATATAGATCAAATTTTAGATGGATAAGTATTACGTGTATTACTCCTTATTTTAAATACAGAGAGATTAGATTTATAATCTATATATCTCCTCAAATTGAAAAGAATTAACCAAATTTGCCTGATGTAGAGGCAATTAAGAAAGCTGCATAGGTAAATATATAACCTACGGAAAAGTGAGCTAATCCAACTAATCGTGCTTGAACGATGGAAAGAGCTACCGGCTTGTCCCTCCATCGAACTAAATTGGCCAAAGGTGTGCGTTCATGGGCCCATGCGAGAGTTTCAATAAGTTCCTGCCAATATCCACGCCAGGAAATAAGAAACATAAATCCAGTAGCCCAAACAAGATGCCCGAATAAGAACATCCACGCCCAGACAGATAAACTGTTCATACCAAAAGGATTGTATCCATTAATAAGTTGTGAAGAGTTTAACCAAAGATAATCTCTTGACCATCCCATTAAATAAGTGGAAGATTCATTAAATTGCGCAACATTCCCCTGCCATAAGGTGATATGCTTCCAATGCCAATAGAAAGTAACCCATCCAATGGTATTCAACATCCAAAAAACTGCCAAATAAAAAGCATCCCAGGCCGAAATATCGCAAGTACCACCCCGTCCCGGACCATCGCAAGGAAAACTATAACCAAAATCTTTCTTATCAGGCATTAACTTGGAACCACGCGCATCTAAAGCACCTTTTACTAAAATCAATGTAGTTGTATGCAAACCTAGAGCAATAGCATGATGAACCAAAAAGTCTCCAGGACCAATTGTTAAGAACAGTGAATTTTTATTATCGTTAATAGCATTCAACCAACCAGGTAACCATATGCTTTTACCAGCATTGAATGCTGGATCATTTGCTGAAGATAAGAGTACATCAAAACCATATAAAGTCTTACCATGAGCAGATTGTATCCACTGAGCAAATATAGGCTCGATCAAGATCTGTTTTTCTGGAGTACCAAAAGCAAGCATAACATCGTTATGAACATAAAGTCCCAAGGTATGAAAACCTAGGAATAAACTAGCCCAACTCAAATGAGATATTATAGCTTCCTTATGCTCCAACATTCTCGCCAATACATTATCCTTATTCTGTTCTGGATTATAATCCCTAATGAGGAATATAGCTCCATGAGCAAACGCCCCTGTCATAATGAATCCGGCAATGTATTGATGATGAGTATACAATGCAGCTTGGGTAGTGAAGTCTTGTGCTATGAATGCATAGGCGGGTAAAGAATACATGTGTTGAGCTACCAAGGAAGTTATAACTCCCAAAGAAGCTAGAGCAAGACCTAATTGAAAATGAAGAGAATTATTTATTGTGTTATAAAGACCCTTATGTCCGCGGCCTAATAGACCTCCCGGAGGAATATGTGCTTCTAAAATATCTTTTATACTGTGTCCGATCCCAAAGTTGGTTCTATACATATGACCAGCAATAAAAAAGACAAATGCAATAGCTAAATGATGATGAGCAATATCAGTTAGCCATAAACTTTGAGTTTGTGGGTGGAATCCTCCAAGAAGAGTTAGGATCGCAGTTCCCGACCCTTGAGAGGTACCAAAAAAATGATTACTAGAATCAGGATTTTGAGCATAAAGATTCCACTGACCTGTAAAAAGTGGTTCTAAACCTTGGGGATACGGTAATACATTCAAGAAATTATCCCATCTTATGTGTTCCCCCCTTGATTCAGGAATAGCGACATGAATTAAATGTCCCGTCCAAGCCAAAGAACTGACTCCGAAGAGCCCAGACAAATGATGATTGAGACGAGATTCGGCATTTTTAAACCATGAAACACTTGGTTTCCATTGAGGTTGTAAATGCAATCGACCCGCTATTAAAAAGATAGAAGAAAGAAATAGCAAGAAAAGAGCTCCGGTATAAAGATCTTCATTAGTGCGTAAGCCAATTGTATACCACCACTGATAAACACCAGAATAAGCAATATTGACCGGACCGGGGGCGCCTCCTCGGGTAAAGGCTTCTACGGCCGGTTGACCAAAATGAGGATCCCAAATTGCATGAGCAATAGGTCTTACATGTAAGGGGTCGTGGACCCATGCTTCGAAATTGCCTTGCCAAGCCACGTGGAATAAATTACCAGAGGTCCACAAAAAGATTATAGCTAACTGACCAAAGTGAGAAGCAAAAATCTTCTGATAAAGGCGTTCTTCGGTAATATCATCATGACTTTCAAAGTCATGTGCAGTAGCAATACCAAACCAAATACGACGAGTAGTTGGGTCCTGGGCCAAGCCTTGGCTGAACTTTGGAAATCTTGATGCCATAATGCTTTTCAAATCCTCCTAGCCATTATCCTACTGCAATAATTCTTGCTAGGAAGAACGCCCATGTTGTGGCGATTCCACCCAGAAGGTAATGAGTTACTCCTACAGCACGTCCTTGGACAATACTCAAGGCTCTGGGCTGGATAGCAGGAGCAACCTTTAATTTGTTATGGGCCCAAACAATAGATTCAATCAGTTCTTGCCAATACCCACGACCACTGAATAGGAACATTAGACTAAAGGCCCAAACGAAATGAGCACCTAAAAATAAAAGACCATATGCAGATAATGAAGAACCGTAAGATTGGATTACTTGAGAGGCTTGTGCCCATAGAAAGTCACGGAGCCACCCGTTAATTGTAATGGAACTCTGTGCAAAGTTTCCTCCTGTAATATGAGTTACTACTCCCTGATCACTTATACTACCCCAAACATCGGACTGCATTTTCCAGCTGAAATGGAATATTACTACCGAAATTGCATTGTACATCCAAAATAAACCTAGGAAGACATGATCCCAGGCAGATACTTGACATGTTCCTCCTCTCCCAGGCCCATCGCAGGGAAAACGAAAACCAAGATTTACTTTATCAGGTATTAAACGAGAGCTACGGGCAAATAAGACACCCTTAAGTAGTATTAGTACAGTCACATGGATAGTAAATGCATGAATATGGTGCACTAAAAAATCTGCAGTTCCTAATGGAATAGGTAACAAAGCCACTTTGGCACCTACTGCTACCAAATCACCACCTCCCCAGGTTAAGCTGGTGCTTGCTGTTGCATCAGGAGCTGTCAAACTAGGAGCCGAGGCATGAGTATTTTGTATCCATTGAGCAAAGATAGGTTGTAATTGTATAGCAGTATCTGAAAACATATCTTGAGGACGTCCTAAAGCACTCATAGTATCATTATGAATATACAGACCAAAACTATGGAAGCCTAAGAATATACATGCCCAGTTGAGATGTGATACAATTGTATCACGATGTCTCAAAACACGATCCAAAAGATTGTTGTATTGAGTAGTCGGGTCATAGTCTCTTACCATAAAAATAGCTGCATGTGCAGCAGCGCCAACTATGAGAAATCCACCAATCCACATGTGGTGCGTGAACAGAGAGAGTTGGGTACCATAGTCAATAGCTAGATACGGATAGGGGGGCATAGAATACATGTGGTGAGCTACGACAATAGTTAAAGAACCTAACATAGCTAGGTTAAGAGCTAATTGAGCATGCCATGAGGTGGTTAAGATCTCGTAAAGACCTCTATGACCCTCCCCTGTAAATGGACCTTTATGAGCTTCCAAAATTTCCTTGAGGTTATGGCCAATACCCCAATTAGTCCTATACATATGACCAGCAATCAGAAAGAGAACTGCAATAGCCAAATGGTGATGTGCAGTATCGGTCAGCCATAGACCCCCCGTTACCGGATTTAGTCCTCCACGAAAAGTCAAAAATTCTGAATATTTCGACCAATTTAGGGTGAAAAATGGGGTCAACCCCTCAGCAAAACTGGGATAAAGTTGAGCTAAAAGCTCACGATTTGAAATAAATTCATGAGGAAGTGGTATCTCTTTAGGGTCCACTCCAGCATCTAGGAGTTGGTTAATAGGTAAAGAAACGTGTACTTGGTGTCCTGCCCAAGATAGAGACCCAAGTCCTAATAACCCTGATAAATGGTGGTTCAACATTGATTCTACATCTTGGAACCAAGTCAATTTTGGAGCAGCTTTGTGATAATGAAACCAACCAGCAAAAAGCATTAACGCTGCAAAGATCAATGCACCAATTGCGGTGCAGTAAAGTTGTAATTCACTAGTTATTCCGGATGCTCGCCAAATCTGGAAGAATCCAGAGGTTATTTGTATTCCTCGAAAACCTCCACCTACATCTCCATTCAAAATTTCTTGACCTACTATTGGCCAAACTACCTGAGCACTGGGTTTGATGTGAGTAGGATCACCCAGCCATGCTTCATAATTGGAGAAACGAGCGCCGTGAAAATACATCCCACTTAGCCAAATAAATATGACGGCTAGTTGACCAAAATGAGCACTAAATACTTTGCGAGAGATCTCTTCCAAATCATTAGTATGGCTATCAAAATCGTGAGCATCAGCATGTAGGTTCCAGATCCAAGTGGTAGTATTAGGTCCCTTAGATAGTGTCTTTGAGAAATGACCGGGTTTAGCCCATTTTTCAAAAGATGTTTTAATAGGATCCCTCTCCACAACAATCTTTACTTCTGGTTCCGGTGAACGAATGATCATTGAGTTCTCCTCTTTCCAGACGAGACATGAGAAAAAACCCGCCAAACGAATTTATATGTTTTCAACTCGTTCCTCTCTTTATTTCCTAGTTCAGGACTGGAGCGACTATTATACGGAAGTCGCTCTGAGGCAGGTGTTCCAATTTATTATGACATATCCCACAGGTGCTCAATGGACCGTTACGATATGGTAAAGCTTTCTCATTGGGTGGGAAAAATAATTTTATTGGTGTAATTTGTAATATCATTATTATCTTCATATCCAGATTTATGTCCTAGATCACATTTATGAATCACAAAAGTTTTGAATTATTCAAAATATTAATAGATCTTTAATAAATCAATATTTATATCTCCGGACGGGATTTAACCCTATTCAAAAGATCCCTTTCATTAACGATCCATAAAAGGTATTCTATGTTATATTGTCAATATAATTATGTCTAAAATGACAACTCAATAAGAGGAGCTAATTCGATCGAATAGTATGAGACATTAATTTATCCTGGATGTAGAAAATATTTCATAATTCTGACGATTGTATGGTAATCGATATATTTTCATTCTCCAAAACGTCCCGTAATCTTTAACCAATTTTGTGCTTCGATATAATTGCTTGGAGCAAGCGCTATAGCTTGTTTCCAATACTCAGCAGCTTGATCGAACCAAACCTCCGCAATTTCAGGATCTCCTTGTCGAATGGCCTGTTCTCCTCGGTCGGGATAGGTCAACTTAGAAAAGTCTTCTTCCCTTAGAACCGTACTTGAGAGTTTCCCACCTCATACGGCTCAATTCACTATTTTTTAGTCCTTTACCCAAACTTCCAAACTAGAAGATAGGGAATAAGTTCAGGTTAACCAAAATAACAGAAAGGGTCAATGACATGAGTTTCAAACTTCACTTTCGATACTTTCGATAAATGATCAGTTTTTATCTTTTCTCCCACCCTCATAAAGATGAATATAGAAACAACGAGATCTACTTCAGATTATCCGGATAGAAGTCTTTTTAAGGGGTAACTATCTATGTTCTGTATAGAAATTTAGAATAGTACTTTCCATCTGCAACTTGTAGGAGAGTACTTAACATCTTTAGGATCTGATGCTACACCGTTGCTCAATAGCCTAGTAAATCAACTATATTACATAAGTTGATTTGTAAGTTGATTTGTCAGTGAGCAGATTTGATCGTATCAGTCCCAACTTTCAATAATTGATCTTTATGGTGCTTTCCCCATCAATTTAAATGATTAAATTATTTTTTATCCATGGAATATTGAGGCTCTATTTATCCATTCATATTTGGGCTCCTATGAGGGATATTCTTTTGACTACAGCTGATAAAAACCGTCCTTTGGACGATGCATATGTAGAAAGTCTCTTCTTTTGTTCTTCTCCGTAGTTCTAAACGAATTCATTCTATAGTACAGATAGCCGCACGTAATGACAGATCAAGGCCGTATTATTAAGAGCTTGTGGTAAAGACGGGTTTCGTTCTAATGCCTGGAAATAATATTCCAAAGCTTTAGTATGTTCCCCATTACTCGTGTGGATAAGACCTATATTATATAGTATATAACTTCGGTCGTAAGGGTCGATTTCCAATCGCATGGCTTCATAATAATTTTGTAAAGCTTCCGCATATTCCCCTTCGGATTGAGCTGACATCCGTTACGGTCGTTCATTCAATTGAAATGATCTCCGTTCCAAAACCGTACATGAGATTTTAACCTCATACGGCTCCTCCTTTTTTTACATAATAAGGAAAGTAATCCGTTGAATCGGTCTTAGCCCATATTATGAATTAACAGGAGCTAGTGTATTTCTTATTAATCTCTAGCCATCCTTCTTGCAAAGACTCTTTTTTTAATACCAAGGATTTTAGCACTTAAAAACAGAACCTCCAACACTTTCTTTGTCCTTAACGCATTGTATTTTACGGGGATTATTCACTTCAACAATCTCCGATGGTTCTAACGGTATCCGAAGTACAAACGAGATGGATGTTTGTTGTCTCAACCATTTTCACTAGCCCTTAAAGGGTCATGTTTATGATAACGAAGCGTTTGTGTTGTCGATTCCCACACGTAGTGCTTTTTCCCCTATGCGTGCCTATCAGATAGGTTTGACCATTAGAACCTATTACACACATAGGTTTAACCTTTCGCTTGATACTAGTAATATCAGAAGATAAAAAAAAGCATCTAAGGCTGCATCAATCGGGGATACACGACAGAAAGAATTGTTCTATTTCACTCACTTTCACTAAGCGTAAGTTTTCATTGACTCAATATTCCGCCATTCCCTGAAACGATAAAGACAGAAATAAAAAAAAAAGTATCAAATCACACCATCTCTGTAATAGGTGAATGCCTCTTTTTCCCCTGAAGCCATTGGGATTATTTGCAATAAGATATCCGCTACAATTGTGAAGGTCTTATCGATAAAATTGTCATTTCTCTGAGATCTAGGCATAGTCAATTATAAATTTTAGAATTTCCTTCATTCCTCATATAGAAATGATCCCATGAATAAAATGATTTTCCGACGCACAATAGCATAATTAAATGGATTTCCTTCTGATCGTAAATATTCCGTATATTAACCTTATTCTTTCTATCGTTTTCTCCCAACCCACTCAATAGGATGATCTCATCATCCCGCAACCCCGTTGTATTTACGTGACAGAGGAAATAAAGTAAATAAAACAAATATTGGTATGGGAAAGGAAAATCACATTGTTATGTAACGTACAGAGAGACAGATGTGCATGAATCGAATCCCTCCTTTTCATTCTCAATTTAAATTCGACAGGAATAATATTCTACGACTAACAATTCATTAATCTTCAAACTGATTCGTTTACTATCTATTATTTTTTTAACTAATCCAATATATTGTGACTTTTTTTTTAAAAGATTCAAATGGTTTGGTACCCTCATTTTATCCCTCTGGGAAAGATCTATATTGTTATTAATTATATTTATCGATCTTTGTTGATCTTTTATAGAAATTAAATCTTGGGGTTTGCAACGATAACTTGGTATATCTACTATACGATCATTGACCAGGATATGTCTATGGCTTACTAATTGTCTGGCTCCAGGAATGGTAAGCGCCATTCCCAATCGAAAAATAATGTTATCCAAACGCATTTCAAGTAATTGCAATAGCACCTGACCCGTTGATCCCTTGGATCTTCTAGCAATACGAGCATATTGAAGTAATTGTCGCTCTGTAAGTCCGTAATGAAAACGTACTCTTTGTTTTTCTTTTAGGCGGATAGGATATTTAGAAGGTTTAGGAGATTTATGATGTTTTTTCGTCCTAGGCTCTTCAATTCTGTTGGGTTTTTTCTTACTGAGTCCTGGTAAAGTTTTTAGACGATTTATTATTTTTAAACGAGGTCCGCGATAACGGGACATAAAAACTCCTTATTTCACGACACAAAATGAACAAATAATGCTGGAAAGAGGAATAGTATAAACAGTACGAATAATGAAATAATATATTATATATAGAGAACGGCACTTTTTCTTTTCATTTTGTATTGGAGAGGTCCAATAAAATATGTTCCAATCATTCATTTCGTTTCTAGTTGAAACAGAAACATATTATGCCATGATAGACTCGGTGGACTGACGATCATAAAAGGAAGAGTCTTCTCCCTATTTTAATTAGATCCTAACAAAACATGCTTAATAATGAAAAGAATGAAAAAGAGCCTTCTATCGGGATCGAACCGATGACCGTCGCATTACAAGTGCGATGCTCTAACCTCTGAGCTAAGCAGGCTTACATCAATGGAGGATGTAACCACATCCTTATTGGTGTGAAATTCAGAGATCTCTTCGAAATCGAAGCTATTAATAAATATACAATCGATATTCCATATAAGAAATCTAATTAGAATAATACAAGAATAATACAATTCAGATTAGAATGGAACCTTGTTTGAATATATAAACAAGATATAGGATCTTATATGCAGCATAATATAAGAATGGGGCGTGGCCAAGCGGTAAGGCAACAGGTTTTGGTCCTGTTATTGCGAAGGTTCGAATCCTTTCGTCCCAGATGGGACAAATAGTAATATTTAAAATAAATTGCTGTCAATAGTTTCACTAGTCCGAATCAAACAAAAGTGGAAAATAAAATACTTGCATAGAAAATACATAAATAGTATAATGATTTTCAGTCTCGATTAGACTGGAGATGTCGAAAGATAAAGAAGTAACAGAGGGTATCCCACCCTTGAACTGGAACTAATATCCACCAAATCAATTTAAATGAAATTTATGAGATCCGATTATCTCATGATTTCGTTCGCCAATAAGGGGATATGGCGGAATTGGTAGACGCTACGGACTTAATAGAATTGAGCCTTGGTATGGAAACTTACTAAGTGATAGCTTCCAAATACAGGGGAACCCTGGAATATTTTGAATGGGCAATCCTGATCCAAATCCGGGAACAATAATTTTATTTTATAGAAAAGGGATAGGTGCAGAGACTCAACGGAAGATATTCTAACGACTTAATATCATTTGAATTTGAACCAATATTCTATCTACAGAGTGTAGTATGTTATTGAAAACTTTGAAAGTGTTCTGTATCATCGTTAAAACTTGTTTCAACGATTAGAACTTGAGTTGTTCTAGGCTTGCCTAGCTTAATTAATTACTTAATTAAAGTAATTCAATTAAGAAATAAATAGAATTTATTCCATTTTTGAATTATTGGACGAGGATAAAGATAGAGTCCAATTCTACATGTAAATGCCAACAACAACAATGCAAATTGCAGTAGTCGGAAAATCCGTTGGTTTTATAAACCGTGAGGGTTCAAGTCCCTCTATCCCCAGGTGTATTTCCGAATTAAAGAAAGATCAAATATTATTGATCTTGACAATTTTATAAGCAATCCAGAATATAGAGCTATATTCCCATAAATTTAGAAAGGTTGATCGTAAGATCAACTCATACATTTTGTCAGATATAACATTTGTGTATGTATAATTGTATTATACATACAATTTAAATTTATAATAGAAATTGATAATGGTAACTTACCAATCCAAAAGTATAATTTAAAAAGGATTTTCTTTTGTCTTTTTAGTTGACATGAGCTCAGGTTCTGCGCTAGGATGATAAACAGGGAAGAGTCGGGATAGCTCAGTTGGTAGAGCAGAGGACTGAAAATCCTCGTGTCACCAGTTCAAATCTGGTTCCTGGCATGCGGAACCGTCTAGATTATATACTAGGTATAATCTAGTATCTATACCCTATTATTTACATTATTTACATTATTTAATAGATCATGTGAATTAGATGAGTATAATTCATGCATGTAGATATATGTCTACGTGCATGTAGACATATACATATGCTGGGAAAAGCATTTACATTTTTTATTTTTAATGTGTCTTCTCTGTCCTAATAGAATATAAATATTATTGTATGTACCATATAATAAAACTAAAGAACTGATATTAAACTGAAATTAGTATAAGTTCTAATTGTAGCTTTCATTTTCGTACATGAAATAAATGTGCGTGGTATAGTTTAAAAATTCTTTGATGTGTAAAGAAAATATTTTACACATCCTTCTTTCATTCAAAAATATAGGATAATAAAAATGAATAATAATTTGATTGTGGCCAGAGTCTGTGTTATCTTATTCCATAAGAAGACAGATAAACTCTAAAAAAGATAGATCTAAGTTTTTACTTTTATTCGATTCAATGAGAATCTTGTATCTCATAAAAATCAGGTGCAATATAATCTTTGCGTAAAGGCCAACCAATCCAACTTTCAGGCATCAATATACGTTTGAGACATGGATGACTCTCATAAAGGATTCCCAACATATCATAAGATTCCCGTTCCTGGAAATTAGCACCTTTCCAAATACGTAGAACAGAGGGGATTTTGGGATTGTCCCTGGGGACAAAAACTTTTATACACACCTCTTCGGGTTGATCTGTATTAACCTTTATTATCGTAAGATGATATACACTAGCTAATAATCCCCCTGGTGCTACATCATAGGCACACTGAGAACGGAGATAATTAAAACCATAAACATATAAGGCAACGGCTATAGAAGCCCAATCCTCAGATTTGATTTGTAGCGTCTCTGTGCCTTGGTAATCGAAACCTAAAGGTCTATGAGCTAACTTATGCTTGGCTAGCCAAACAGACAATCGACCCTTCATTTGATTACTATTTATTGTCAAAGTATCTGTATAAAGATTTGACATTTGCAATTTTCAAGTGTATTTGTATTTCCTGCTCGTTACTTTCTACTAACGATTATTCATTAGCCAATTAGATAGATAGAGTTCTCTATCTATCTATTTTCAAGTTTTTCAAAGAGTATCTCTGAAATGGATTCAGACGTTTTGGAGGGTATCTCTAAAGTCGATTTGAATGGAGATTCATAAGATTGATGAAAAAACTTCTCCCCTTCATTTTTAGGTCCAATATTAAACCTATGCTTTCTAGTGAAATACCTCTGTACTTGCTGAGACTCGGTCCTATCTTCATATATTTCTCGAGCTATTTTTTCACGAAGTTTTATTATAGCATCTATAATAGCTTCTGGTTTAGGAGGGCAACCCGGCAAATAGATATCCACAGGAATTAACTTATCTACTCCGCGAACAGTACTATAAGAATCTGTACTAAACATTCCTCCTGTAATAGTACAAGCTCCCATAGCAATTACATATTTTGGTTCGGGCATTTGTTCATATAATCTCACTAAAGAAGGAGCCATTTTCATGGTCACAGTTCCAGCTGTTATAAGGAGGTCGGCTTGTCTAGGACTAGATCTTGGTACCAAACCGTAACGATCAAAGTCGAATCGTGAACCTATTAATGAAGCAAATTCGATGAAACAACAACTAGTACCATAAAGGAGCGGCCATAAACTAGAGAGTCTTGCCCAATTTGAGAGATCGTTTAGAGTAGTTGAAATCACTGAATTCGGAATTGATTGATCAAGTAGAAGTGACTCTACAGGATTTATGGCTGGCTTTATATAATTTTCTACTTCCCTTCTACCACCCCAAAATCTGGAAGTTAAGACCATTCCAATGCTCCTTTTCTCCATGCATAAACTAAACCAATAATTAAGATAAGCACGAAAATAAAAGCTTCTATAAATGTATATATACCCAAAATATCAAAACTCATAGCCCACGGATAGAGAAATACTGTTTCCACATCAAAAACAACGAAAACTAGAGCAAACATATAATAACGAATCCTAAATTGGATCCAGGTATCTCCCATTGGTTCTATACCTGATTCGTAACTAGTTGCTTTCTCCGGCCCTTTACTTATGGGAGCCAAAGCTATAGAAATCGAGAATGCTAGAATCGGAATAAGGATACATATTACTAAATATATCCAAAAAGTATAATATTCGGAAAATATATACATAAATAGACTCCTGTTAAATAGATAAAGAGTCTTATTTTTAATATTGTCAATTTAGACATCGTTCCTCTATCCCCCGAACATCATGGATTCATATTGATTTATGTTTCGTTCGTTACTTATAACGATATAAGTAATAGTTAATATCGTTACTTTAATTTTTTTTTTCCTCTTTCGTATCGATTCTTTATATACTTGAAGAATCATCGCCGAACGATAACAATGTTTCCTTTTTAGGAAAGGGTTCTAATAGAACCCTTGCAGTTCGGCAGACCCCACGTTGACACGAGTTGTAACGTGTCATCAACATGAGTTGATGTAAGGGAATTTAGAGATCTTTTTTTTAGATCTATGTTCTCAATTTTTTTCAGGGTCGTTATTTCGAATGATGCAGGATGCGTCAACAAGCTTTATCCATTTGTTCCATATTCAGATGGAGTGAGTCTATAATAAAATATGCCATTTGCGCGGAACCTATTAATCTCTCGGAGGAAAAAAAGGCTTATGCTTATGTATCCATAAGTTTAATTATGTCTTTTTGGGTATATCTCGTAAGGTTAAAGGACTATCAAATCCTATGTCCTATACTTACCTAGATGATGAGACAATTAGAATAAATTATGAGGCTCTCGGATCTATCAACCGAAATACTTAATATTCAACAGTATTGGGAGAAAATGTTCAAGGGCGAATCAACCTAAGTTTTCAAAAATTTGAAATGAATAATAAAAAGATATTATATAAATGAAAATCACTGGGTCATAGAGACAATAAGAAATAGGCGGAATATAAGAGTTTCCGAACTGTATAGGGCTATACGGGCTCGAACCGTAGACCTTCTCGGTAGAACAGATCAAACTTCTTATTATCAAAATGATTTGAACTGTTCCCCAACATGCATTTTTATGGCATTGGGCTCTTTCATTAACTAGTGGATTGATCAGTTAGTCTGATCATTCTTTTATTTCCATAAAAATAATAATATGGCTCCGTTTGCTTCAAACGCAAATTTTGTCTTGTCAGAAGCAATCCCAAAGTTATTCAAAAGGTTCCCTTGACGTAGGTCTGTCATGCTCAGACATAGCATTTACTCAAATGTAGTCTATATCTCTCTATCATCCCAAAAGGAAAATAATATGACACTTTATACACCTCAAAGTGTCATAGAGCTAAAAGAATAATTTTTTGAGGTCCCCTTATTCTACTCATTACGCCTTACATTGAATGAACCCGAAATTTACCATATCAACTAGATTTATAGTTTTAATCAGAACTAACTTCATCTTTGTCATGCTATTGTTCTCCCGAGTAAGACTATTTTAAAATATTTTATGGATTGGACGAACGAATAAAATATCCTGAAAACGATTGGTGCACGTGTAAACGAGGTGCTCTACCAAGCTGAGCTATAGCCCTTTTGAAAATATACTAACAAAATAGTTAATTTTTGTCAAGATATATATTATACTATTTAGTTAGGGGCATATTGTTTAATATGTTGAATTCTACCTATAATCGTTTACGACTCTATCTATGGTTATAAATAACCCACTTAACTCAGTGGTTAGAGTATCGCTTTCATACGGCGAGAGTCATTGGTTCAAATCCAATAGTAGAAAAACTTATTAGATGCCATTGATAACTCAATGGCATCTAATAAGTTTTTCTACATTTTCATGTTAAATAATGAATGTATTTCCAGATCATTATCGAAGTTGAACTTTATAAAGAAAAGAGATTACTAAGTAAGTTAAAAGTGGTAACTTCACTCTCAGTTATTATTGACTGATCAACTCAGTATAGAATATTTTTGTGTTTTTTTATACTTTTTTGCTAGTATTAGCAATTTGAATCAATCTCCTTTTTTATTTATTTTATATTATTATGAGAACCAATCCTCTTGTTCTTGGGGTTTCCGCACTTGTAGAAAAGAAGGCAGGACGTATTGCTCAAATTATCGGCCCAGTACTAGATGTATCTTTTCCTCCAGGTAATATGCCTAAAATTTACAATTCATTAATTGTTAAGGATAATAACACAAATGGTCAGCCAATTTGTGTTACTTGTGAGGTACAACAATTATTAGGAAATAATAAGGTTAGAGCTGTAGCTATGAGTGCTACAGATGGTTTGATGAGAGGAATGATAGTAATTGATACAGGAGCTCCACTGAGTGTTCCAGTTGGTGAAACTACTCTCGGAAGAATTTTTAATGTTCTTGGAGAACCTGTCGATGATTTAGGTCCTGTAAATGCTCTAACAACATCTCCTATTCATAGATCTGCTCCCGCCTTTACACAGTTGGATACAAAATTTTCAATTTTTGAAACAGGCATTAAAGTAGTGGATCTTTTAGCTCCTTACCGCCGTGGAGGAAAAATTGGATTATTCGGGGGAGCTGGAGTGGGTAAAACAGTGTTGATTATGGAATTAATCAACAACATTGCTAAGGCTCATGGAGGTGTTTCTGTATTTGGCGGAGTAGGAGAACGTACCCGTGAAGGAAATGATCTTTACAAGGAAATGAAAGAGTCGGGAGTAATTAATGAGCAAAATATATCAGAATCCAAAGTAGCTCTGGTATATGGTCAAATGAATGAACCACCAGGAGCTCGTATGAGAGTTGGTTTAACTGCTCTAACCATGGCTGAATATTTCCGAGATGTCAATAAGCAAGACGTACTCTTATTTATTGACAATATCTTCCGCTTTGTCCAAGCAGGATCGGAGGTATCAGCATTATTAGGCAGAATGCCTTCCGCTGTGGGTTATCAGCCAACTCTTAGTACGGAAATGGGCTCTTTGCAAGAGAGAATAACTTCTACCAAAGACGGATCTATAACCTCCATTCAAGCAGTTTATGTACCTGCAGACGACTTGACTGATCCTGCTCCTGCTACAACATTCGCACATTTAGATGCTACTACTGTACTATCAAGAGGATTATCTGCCAAGGGGATCTATCCAGCGGTAGATCCATTAGATTCAACGTCGACTATGCTCCAACCTTCGATCGTGGGCGAAGAACATTATGAAACTGCGCAAGGAGTTAAACAAACTTTGCAACGTTATAAGGAACTTCAAGACATTATAGCTATTCTTGGACTGGATGAATTGTCAGAAGAAGATCGTTTAACCGTAGCAAGAGCACGAAAAATTGAAAGGTTTTTGTCACAACCTTTTTTTGTAGCAGAGGTATTCACTGGTTCCCCCGGTAAATATGTTAGTTTAGTAGAAACAATTAGAGGTTTTCAAATGATCCTTTCAGGAGAATTAGATGGTCTCCCTGAACAGTCTTTTTATTTGGTGGGTAACATTGATGAAGCTACCGCGAAGGCTATGAACTTCAAAGAAATTTAATATTATAAAATGAACCTAAATCTTCGTGTACTGACTCCCAATCGAGTTGTTTGGGATTCAGAAGTTCAAGAAATAATTCTAACTACCAACAGTGGTCAAATTGGTGTGTTACCCAATCATACTGCAATTGTAACAGCTTTGGATATAGGAGTGATGAAAATACGTCTCAATGCCCAGTGGTCGACTATGGCTTTAATGGGTGGTTTTGCTAAGATAGACAATAATGAAATAACATTATTGGTCAATAATGCAGAAAGAGGTATTGACATTGATCCTCGAGAGGCTCAGGAAACTTTTAGATTAGCTAAAGTTGATCTTGGACGAGCTGAAGGCAAGAAACAAGCAATCGAAGCTGATGTAGCTCTCAAAAGAGCTAGAACACGACTAGAGGCTGTTGATGCTATTTTGCCAAAATAAATTGTAATATCTACGCAATATTTTTATTCGAAGTAGATACATAACGATCATAAAGAAGTTTTCGAGTTGTCGATACCTAGATTTCCCCGTATTGCCCATACCCTCTGGGAAATATTTAAATTGAGCCATATTACATTTTTTTTTTATGTATTTTTATGTACATTTCTCATTTTTTTCGTATAGAATTATTAATTCTATTAATATATTCTTCTTCTATATATATATATATTCTATATATATTAATATAGTTTTCTACACTTATGAATAGAAGTCAAATTAATGACCTTTAGATAAGATACTTAAAAAATAAAATAGAAAAGTCCTCGGGTCAATAGAAATAAGAAATTGGGGTTGCATCATACATACATAACATGATACAATATTATTTGAAAATAATAAAGGATAAAATTTTTTTGTTTTGCATGTTAGAATTCTTTACGTTCCACACTCATGTCGAGTAGACCTCGTTCTTGATAAGAGCTATTAACTAATAAATCATAGGGAGGGACTTATTTATGTCACCAAAAACAGAGACTAAAGCAAGTGTCGGATTCAAAGCTGGTGTTAAAGATTACAGACTAACTTATTATACTCCACAATATCAGACCAAAGATACTGATATCTTGGCAGCATTCCGAGTCACTCCTCAACCGGGAGTGCCCCCCGAGGAAGCGGGAGCAGCAGTAGCTGCCGAATCTTCCACTGGTACATGGACCACTGTTTGGACCGATGGACTTACCAGTCTTGATCGTTACAAGGGACGATGCTATGATATCGAACCCGTTCCTGGAGAGGAAAGTCAATTTATTGCCTATGTAGCTTACCCCTTAGATCTTTTCGAAGAAGGTTCTGTGACTAACCTGTTCACTTCCATTGTAGGTAATGTCTTTGGATTCAAAGCCCTACGAGCTCTACGTCTGGAAGATCTACGAATTCCTCCTGCTTATTCAAAAACTTTCCAAGGCCCACCACATGGTATCCAAGTGGAAAGAGATAAATTAAACAAATATGGTCGTCCTTTGCTGGGATGTACTATAAAACCAAAATTGGGCCTATCTGCCAAAAATTATGGTAGAGCCGTTTACGAATGTCTCCGTGGTGGACTTGATTTTACCAAGGATGATGAAAACGTGAATTCCCAACCATTCATGCGCTGGAGAGATCGTTTCTGCTTTTGTGCAGAAGCACTTTATAAAGCTCAGGCTGAGACGGGTGAGATTAAGGGACATTACTTGAATGCTACTGCAGGTACATGTGAAGAAATGATGAAAAGAGCAGTATTCGCCAGAGAATTGGGAGTTCCTATCGTAATGCATGACTATTTGACTGGAGGTTTCACGGCAAATACTTCGTTGGCTCATTATTGTCGAGACAACGGCCTACTTCTTCACATTCACCGCGCAATGCATGCAGTTATTGACAGACAAAGAAATCATGGTATACATTTCCGTGTACTAGCTAAAGCACTGCGTATGTCTGGTGGAGACCATATTCACGCTGGTACTGTAGTAGGTAAACTTGAAGGAGAACGAGAAGTTACTTTGGGTTTTGTTGATTTATTGCGTGATGATTTTATTGAAAAAGACCGAAGTCGTGGTATTTATTTCACTCAAGATTGGGTCTCTATGCCGGGTGTCCTGCCTGTAGCTTCAGGAGGTATTCACGTTTGGCATATGCCTGCTCTGACCGAGATCTTTGGGGATGATTCTGTATTACAGTTTGGTGGAGGCACTTTGGGACATCCTTGGGGAAATGCACCTGGTGCAGTAGCTAATCGGGTCGCATTAGAAGCTTGTGTACAAGCTCGTAATGAAGGACGTGATCTCGCTCGTGAAGGTAATGAAGTGATCCGCGAAGCTACTAAATGGAGTCCTGAATTAGCTGCCGCTTGTGAAGTATGGAAAGAGATCAAATTTGAATTTGATACGATTGATACGTTGTAATCAAGTAAGTAATCAACGGACTTTCGTCTGTTTGGTCCCTTAATCGAACCAAACTCGGCCCAATCTTTTAAGATTGAGCCGAATACTGAATGGATGGGAATAGATACCTAGGTATAAATATTTACCTCTATCTAGAAATAACTTCTATATATAAATCATGGATCATTCGGTGAGGGGTTGGTTCGGAAGGGATACAATTTCTTATAGTCCCTAACCATGGTGTCCGAAATTTTGTTTTGGACAAAATAAATTCAATCTTCATGATTGAACAGATTTATCTAATTTCTTCTAATCTATCTAGATGATAGCTAATTCGTAAATCAGCTTTGTCCACGAAGAAGGTAAATGAGATAATACAGTAGAATGGACTTCCAATCCAACAATTCAAAGTATCTATTTCAATATTTAATTATGCTATTGTGTAAAGTTAAAAGTTGTACATTAACGATGAAATAAAGGAGAAAGTAAAATGGATGAAGAAAACAAGGATCGTGAATATATTGAAGAAAATGAAGAAAAAGTTGAAAAAGACATATTCGATCAAAAAAAATATAAGCATTTGTGGGTTTTATGCGAAAATTGTGAGAACGTTACATATAAAAAATCGTTAGTAGAAGAATTCAAAGGTGTTTGTCCACAATGTGGAGAAACTCTGCTAATGACTAGTTCAGATCGAATTGATCTTTTAATTGATTCTGGTACTTGGTGCCCCATGGATGCAGATTTCTCTTCTCTAGATCTTCTAGAAAAAGATAAGATACGTTTTTTTAACATTGTAACGGTTCGAGAGATTTCAAAATTATTTTACGACATAATTTCTCATAAATATTATCATAAGTCTTATAAGACGTTTAAAACGTTAGTAGGATTCAACAATACTATTGTTGATATCCTTAGGGTTGTGATAGATAAGAAAAAAAGAGAATATTTGACACATTATTTTTATGCTGATTCTCAATTACCTCTTGAGATAATTGAAGACATTATTTCTCGAAGTGTGGAAACGGTTCAACTATTAATGGTTGAAATAGGTATAAAAATAAAAGATGAAATCGCTAAGGAGGAGGAACTCTATGCAAAAATACATAGCTATATTATGGAACATATAGCTATATTTAATATGGATTTTTTTGATATATTAACAAATAAAGAAAGTTTATTTATATATAGATTTAATCAATATAAAAATGCATATAAAGAAAATGTGTTTAAAAAACCTGTTTTCCTTTCTTTTAAAGGTTTTAAAGATTTTGATTCTATTCAATCTTCCTATATAAGAAAAAAAGCGAAAAATATACATATATTTTGCGAATTACGTCAAAAATTAGCTGACGTAGGGTATGAATTGCGGGTAATGATGCTAAATTGTTTAAAAATAAAACAAGAATATGCTGAGCACTATGGAACGTTTATTGATGATGAAGACGACCCGTCTAAGAACACAGACGAATTTAGAACGCTTCGTGAGGATGTATTTCACGAAATAGAGAAATGCTATCTCCATAATTTCAATTTTGAAATCGAAAAATTTCTTGACCTTTTTGAAGAAGGGCTCTTCGGAGTAGTCAAATTAGACGAAACAGTTGGGTTAGAGGTGACAGAGTCGGATTGTAATCCAGAAAAAGAATTTGGTAATATAGAAGAAATAGTAGAAGAAATACAAGAAGACTTTTTTGGAGATTATAGCCATTTATATGAATATGAACAAAAAGATGATCAAAATGGATGTCCTAAACGAACAAATGATAATAATCAAAATGGACCTCTAAAGGTAAATGGATGGTTTAGACAAACAAATGATAATAATCAAAATGGACGTTCAACTATAAATATAAATGATATAAATGGATATCTTAATACAACTCTAAAGGTAAATGGATCTTTTAGACAAACAAATGATAATAATCAAAATGGATGTCTTATAAAGAGACATTATATAGACATTCTATCTTACCAAGATTATGTTTCTTTAGAGATTGATCAGAAAAAAAATATAATTAAAAAAGATACTTCTATAGAAGATATATCTTATATAGAAGATATAGAAGATATAGAAGATATATGTTACGAAGATTATAACGATTCCTATCAAAAAGAAACAGGTTTACCCGACGCTATTCAAACAGGCATAGGTCGAGTAAATGGTATTACTGTCGCACTGGGAGTTATGGATTTCAAGTTCATGGGAGGCAGTATGGGCTCGGTAGTAGGTGAAAAAATAACCCGTTTAATCCAGCATGCTACTAAGAATTATCTTCCAGTAATTATCGTATGTGCTTCTGGCGGAGCGCGTATGCAAGAAGGAAGTTTCAGTTTAATGCAAATGAGTAAAATAGCTGCTGCCTTGCATACACATCAAAAGGAAAAAAATTTGCTATATATTTCTATTCTAACATCTCCCACAACTGGTGGAGTGACTGCTAGTTTTGGTATGTTGGCTAATGTCACAATTGTCGAACCTAATGCATACATTGCATTTGCAGGTAAAAGAGTAATTGAACAGACATTAAATCAGATAGTAGAGGAAGAATCTCAAACGTCTGATTCTTTATTTGATTTTGGAATGTTTGATGTCATGGTTCCACGAGCTATTTTAAAAAAGTTTTTGAGTGAGATAGTTAAAATAATAACTTTTGGAATTGAAAAGTCTGAATAATTAAGTAGATCCCAAAAACAAGTCGAACTTTTTTGGCTTGTACATACTTAAAAATTTGATCAAGTTTTTAAGTATGTACAAGTGTTATTATAGGCGCACAACTAATATCAGACTCTCGTTGTTAAAGAGTGACTAATGACTATTACATTGATAATATATCATTATATATAAATAGGAGGAACAGTCTATTATGGCTACAGCAGAGCCAAGTATTCCAAAAGTACCATTTAAAGAACCTAAGGAAAAGAAGGGAAAGAAGAGATTTATCATGGGTGAAGAACAAAAAGTCATCATTGAAAAAGAAAAAGTAATCATTGAAGAAGAAGACAAAGACGAAGAAGAAGAAGAAGAAGAAGACGAAGAAAAAGACGAAGAAGAAGACGAAGAAAAAGAAGAAGACGAAGAAGAAGAAGAAGACGAAGAAAAAGAAGAAGACGAAGAAGAAAAAGACGAAGAAGAAGAAGAAGACGAAGAAAAAGACGAAGAGGAAGAAGAAGACGAAGAAGAAGAAGAAGAAGAAGACGAAGAAAAAGACGAAGAAAAAGACGAAGAAAAAGACGAAGAAGAAGAAGAAGACGAAGAAAAAGACGAAGAAGAAGAAGAAGACGAAGAAGAAGACGAAGAAGAAAAAGAAGAAGAAGACGAAGAAGAAAAAGAAGACGAAGAAGAAGAAGAAGACGAAGAAGAAGAAGACGAAGAAGACGAAGAAGAAGAAGAAAAAGAAGAAGAAGAAGAAGAAGAAAAAGAAGAAGAAGAAGAAGAAAAAGAAGAAGAAGAAGAAGAAGAAAAAGAAGAAGAAAAAGAAGAAGAAAAAGAAGAAGAAAAAGAAGTAGAAGTAGAAAAAAAAAAAAAAGGAAAAAAAAAAAAAAAAAAAGAAGATACTTGGGTCGAAGTATTCTATCAGCTATTTCGCGGGGGAGTGCTTTTTTTAGGTAAGCCACTCGATGAAGAGAGTGCGAGTCTAATAATGAAAAGTATGGTCTATTTAAATCAAGAGAATAGGGGAGAAAAAATAATGTTTTTTCTTCACTGTCGGGGTGGAGCAATGGCATCGGGAGTCGCTCTTTATGATCTTATGCAATACGTAACAGGACAAATAAATACAATAGGCGTCGGTTTAAATGCTTCGATGGGAGCTTTTGTCCTACACGGGGGGACTCTTGGTAAACGGGCAGTAAGCGAAAATGGTAGAGTTATGATTCACCAACCTTTTATGTCTCCTTATGATAATAGTGATAATGATAAGGATAATGAGGAGGAGGACTCCACCTCCACCGATTTCAAGTTTGAAGATCCTGGCTTCGAGGCATTTTATCTGCGCTATTTGCGGCAGTATATTACAAGTATATATCTAGAAACATCAAAAATGGATTATTTTATGCTCCATAAGCTAATGGAAAGAGATCATTATCTGGATCCAGATACAGCGGTATCTTTCGGCCTTGTCGACCAAGTTGGCGTAGTTGGCCTTTGGCCTACACTTAAAAAGGAATCAAATGATAAAGATGATAAATCATCTGTTAAAGTTAAAAATGGTGAATATGGTAAAGATGATGACGATGGTAAAGATGGTAAAGATGGTAAAGATGGTAAAGATGATAATTCGTAATTCAAACGGTTTATCTAGAAATATTAATTAGTTAATTAAAGTAAAGTTATATAATATAATGATATATATAATTAATAATAACTTTATTATTAATAACTTTAATATCAGTGTTATTACCCCTTAGAAATTCATATAATTTCTAAGAGGGTTTCTTAAATGATTTTTCTTTATAAATAGAATTTGCATTCTAGTAATAAAAAAAATATAAATATACAATTTATATTACTCCTTATTAAAATATAAGTAATGTAAATATAAATATTACACATCAAAAAATAATCTTTGTATTCTTATTCTTAAAAATAAATTATAAATTCAATGATGCAGATATTAGTTTAACATATCAACATAGAATTTGATCCTATCAACATAGAATAAAGAATAATAACACACATCGTACATTGCATAAGGAGTATCACTATGGCAAATACAAACTATATTACGGAAGAGGGTGTCGTTACTGAAGCATTGGGTAACGGTATGTTTACGGTCCATTTGGATAGTGATCGTGACATTTTGACGTATGTTTCAGGAAAGCTTCGATATAGGCGTATCCGAATCGATGTAGGGGATAGAGTCAAGGTCGAGTACTCTCCTTACGATAAGAATAGAGGTCGTATTATTTATAGAAATCGCGGGATAGGAATAGATATCGATGAATGATGTTACTTACTTATTGATTGAACGAATATTAGATTCGGCTTAGATAAAAAGAAAACTCTGTTTTTCGCAAAAAAAATTGAATATGATCCTAGCCATTACAACTTCAAAGACCACAAATATGAAAATCCGTGCTTCTGTTCGTAAATTTTGTGATAAGTGCCGCCTAATTCGTAGGGGAAAACGCCTTATGGTCATTTGTTACAATCCGAGACATAAACAAAGACAGGGATAATACTTTTTTATATCTAAGAAATCCATGTATAATAAATAATAAAAAATATATATATATAAGTATACTTCTATATATATATTTTTTTCCACTATTTTAATATAATAAATATGCCAAAAACTATAAAAAGATTTGTTTCAAAAAATACAAAAAGATTTGTGTCACGTAGAACTACAAGAAGACTTGTTACACGTAGAACTAAACATAGAATAATTAAAGGAGTTATTTACGTTCGAGCAAGTTTTCGAAATACCATTGTTACTGTTACAGATACACAAGGACAAGCGGTTTCTTGGTCTTCTGCCGGTGCTTGTGGATTCAAAGGCACAAAAAGACGTTCACCATTTGCTGCTCAAACTGCAGCAGAAAATGTTCTTTTTACATTAACGGATCAAGGTCTTCTGAAACAGGCAGAAGTTTTGATAAGTGGACCTGGTCCGGGGAGAGATACAGCATTACGAGCCATTGCTCAAAGTGGTGTAATACTGAGTTATGTACGTGACATAACTCCTATGCCACATAATGGATGTAGACCTCCCAAAAAGAGACGTGTGTAAGAATTTAATTAATTTTAAGAGAAAGAAATGATGAAATTATCTATTCAATATAATAATTATGATTCAGGATGAAATATTAGTCTCTATTAAGAGACCACAATTGGTGTGCGTCGAATCCAGAGCAGACAGTAAGCGTCTCCATTATGGCCGTTTCACTCTATCTCCGCTTCGCAAAGGTCAAGCTAATACAATAGGTAGTGCAATAAGAAGAGTTTTACTTGGAGAGTTGGAAGGAACGTGCATCACACGTGCCAAATTTGAAAACATAGCACATGAATATTCTGTGATGATAGGTATCGAAGAATCGGTACATGAAATTTTGATGAATCTGAAAGAAATTGTACTTAGAAGTGATGCCTACGGAATTCGTGAAGGTTCTATCCATATCGTTGGACCAAAAAAAGTAACCGCTCAAGATATCATATTACCACCTTCTGTCAGAGTAATTGATACTACACAACATATAGCTAGTCTAAACAAATCTATTACCTTAGATATATTATTAAAAATTGAAAAAGGCCGCGGGTATATTATCCAAAATCCAAAGAATTATAATTCTCAGGATGGAATTTTTCCTATAGATGCTGCCTTTATCCCTGTTCAAAATGTAAATTATAGTATTCATTCCTATTGGAGTGGAAATGAGATACAAGAAATTCTTTTTCTTGAAATATGGACAAATGGAGGATTAGCTCCTAAAGAGGCACTTTACGAAGCTTCTCGTAATTTGATTGACTTTTTCCTTCCTTTTATGCGTGCAGAGGAAGAGAACATCACTGAAACAAAAAGTCTAAGTGATAATATGACTCCTTCCTTACCTTTATCGCATATATCGACTAATACTAAGAGAATCGTTTTCGACCAAATGTATATTGACCAATTAAACTTCTCGACTCGGATATATAACTGCCTCAAAAAGGCTAATATAAATACATTATCGGACCTATCAAATTATAGTCGAGAAGATTTAATGAAAATTAAAAACCTTGGGGAACAATCTGTCAAAGAGATATTGGAATTTCTACGAAATATTGGAATTGATTCACCCGTAAATCGGGTTTAGGTTCATGAAATAGTTCCATTTTATTTATCTATTCATTCCCTTTTTTCTAAGTTTGTTTTGAAAGTAATTGCAATAAATCCATTTGCAATCAATCTTTTACATATTTATTACAAAAAATTTAAATATATCTAAAATAATATATCTAGGGAGAGATCATTTGTCTTGAAGCAACTACTCCCTAGATATAGGAACAAAAGATTTCTTTACAGATTAATATATTTATTATAAATTAGATCAAATTGGAAAAGACCTAGAGTTAAAGATTCATCGATAGGTAACGTTGCCCCAATACCTAACCAAAGAGCTACTACGGTACCGATTAAGAATACTGTTGTAGCTACTGGACGACGAAATGGATTTTGAAATTGATTCACATTCTCCAAGAAAGGGACTGTCAATAGTCCTGCAGGTACTGAAGCCATTAAAAGGACACCTAATAATTTATTAGGTACTGTACGAAGTATTTGAAATACGGGGAAAAAATACCATTCTGGTAATATTTCCAAAGGAGTTGCAAATGGATTTGCCGGTTCACCAATCATTGATGGTTCTAGAACCGCTAAACCTACGGTACATGCAATAGTACCTGAAATTACTACTGGAAAAATATATAAAAGATCATTGGGCCAAGCTGGCTCTCCATAATAATTATGTCCCATGCCTTTAGCTAATTTAGCCCTTAATACAGGATCATTCAAGTCAGGTTTCTTTGTTATTCGGATAAGTAAATTTTTATGAATCTATCCCCCGAAAGAACCGGACATGTCAATTTTGATCATCCGGCTCGAGCAATAACTTAATTAAAAATGATGAAGGGCGTATCATCAGAATAAGAAAGACCTATGCCATTCTTTATGATTTTGTTATTTCGTATTAAATAAGTGCTCAGTATCCAAGTAAGTTCACAAATTAAATCATGGTTAATATGCCTTTTGGACCATCTTATTCCTTGTAATCCGTGTTTATCCCGACCTACATAATTTTTTTTGCAATACAAGGTATTGGCTTGTTACTGATTCGGCCTTTCTCCTTCCTTAGACCCCTTCTTTTACTCCGATAGTTTACCCTATTTAAATGCAAGGGAAATGCATGCATTTTCAGACTATGAAAAGAAAAGGATAAGCAATAAGTAAAACTTATTAATGTTATTACCATTATCTGGATTTCACGGAGCCTAATTTGGATTCGATCATAGAAATAACTCTCTTGGAACGCAACAAAGTTACCAATCCCTTTTACCCAGGTTCTAAACTTCCTTTTTTTGGGAAGAAAATTGGGACAGAGACACATTTGTGATTCATGGCAGATCGAAAAATTTATCTGCACGGCCTAAGCAATAGTTCAAGTCACACACTCCCATAATCTCTTTTCTCCATCTGAGATGAGTATCTACTTAAATTCTTTGTATTGTATTAGATAAAGTATTGTATTAGATAAAGAATACTTAAGAGAAAGTAGAAATCCGAGAAACATGGTTTCTTATTTCCATCTTCTCAATTATATGGAAGAATAAATATTCGCGGCAATGATATATCGTTACTGTTACTAAAAAGAATAGGTTTTGAATACTAATTCAAAATGTAGATGTCCTTTCTATAAAGGACCTGAAATACCCTGCTTGCGGATCATTAGAAAGTGCATTGACATAAATACAGCAGTAAGAAGGGGTAATATGAAAGTGTGTAAACTATAAAAACGAGTCAAGGTAGATTGACTCACACTAACACTTCCACGTAATAATTCTACCAAAGGAGATCCTATTAAGGGAATAGCCTCAGGCACACCAGTTACAATTTTTACTGCCCAATAACCAATTTGATCCCAGGGCAAAGAATAACCAGTTACACCGAAAGATACGGTTAGTACAGCTAGAATTACACCCGTAACCCAAGTGAGTTCGCGAGGTTTTTTGAATCCACCTGTTAGATAGACACGGAATACATGCAAGATCATCATAAGAACCATCATACTTGCCGACCATCGATGGACCGATCGGATTAGCCAACCGAAGTTTACTTCAGTCATTATGTATTGAATAGAAGCGAAAGCTTCTAGAACGGTGGGACGATAGTAAAAAGTCATAGCAAAACCAGTAGCTACTTGTACCAAAAAACAAGTAAGTGTGATTCCTCCTAAACAATAAAATATATTAACATGAGGAGGAACATATTTACTAGTGATATCATCCGCAATCGCCTGAATTTCGAGACGCTCTTCGAACCAATCATATACTTTATTGAGATAGGTAAACTCAAATTCCCCCTCTGAAAACCGTACATGAGAATTTCCTTTCATACGGCTTAAACAAGAACACCAAAATACCTTTACAAACAAAGTATATCGTTTGTAAAATAGAAAGATGCTTCATACTTCATTCCTTGGGAATATGAACGAATAGGATTCATAATAATCCATGATTTCCTACAAAAATCAGTAATAAATTTAATTGTATAGTGCTCAAATTTCAAGTTGGCTCGTTCTTGAATACATCGCTATAGGCCTTTTGAACGATCTTTTATCCTATTCGTGATCACCTAGATAACAACTAGTATGGACGATCAATAGGAATTATCTTGTCGGGATCTCAATAAATGAATAAATCTAAACCTCAGATTTCTATTTTTACCCCGATGATTTTTTTCATACCCAAAAGGTCTCATGGGTTATAACCTTTAAATTTCATTACTACTCACTCATCATACTAACTAAGAGAGATGAGATACTCTCTCATTCTTCAGTAAGAGTAAGCATAAAAAGGAGGAGATATCCTCGATTTCTAATCGTACTGCTTCCAAATTATTAAATTATTGGAAGCCTAGTCACGAGGTATAAATAACAGGTATAAACCAGCAGGTAGAAACCATAGTTCAGATTTTCTTGAATATATTTATTCATATACCTCGTGCTCTGAATATTAACTATTGGATCAATATCCAACGAGGTAGGAGGACCATCTTTATGAAGACAACAGACTAGTTTTCTGTACTAGAATAGAGATCAATTTTAACAAGTCGCACACCCATATTCCAAAAATCCTTAGATAAAATTAAAATTAATTACACGATCAAACTACCAGAACGTTATAACCTATAAACTCAAGTTATTAATAAAAAGCTTTCTTTACTTAGTTTTTTTTCTTCTTTTGGATGAGTTCGGGATCCGGGCGGATCTTCTAGTTTATCTAGACCCAACTAACTGGAATTCCGTTCAATAAAACAGAAGAATTATAAATTTCCGAGATAATAGATAAGAATACTGCAAATAAAACCATTGCAGTGCCCATGAGAGGAGCAGTTCCCCATCCGGGAGCTACTTTACCAGATTCTGTATTAAGTGGTTTTAAATAATTTCCTACACTAGTTCGTATTGGCCCGGTTCTAGAAGTATCATCAATAGTCTGTGTAGCCATAAAACAATAGTATTGGTTGAGATCTATTAACTTTGTATACTATTAATGTATATATACATACATACAATTATCTATCAATGGAAACTGCAACCTTAGTCGCTATCTCCATATCTCGTTTACTTGTTAGCTTTACTGGTTATGCCCTATACACCGCCTTTGGGCAACCCTCTGAACAACTTCGAGATCCTTTTGAAGAGCATGAGGACTAGTTGAAATAATGACCTTCCCGATTGGGAAGGTCATTATTTGATTATATTATAGATTATATTATAATTATAAGAAGTAGGATTTGAAGAAAAAATTATTTTCCTCCTCTATCCGGAACTTTTGGGGGTTCTCGGAAGAAAATAGCGAAAAAAATTATCCCTAAGGTCGACACCAAAAGGAATGTATAAACCAATGCTTCCATAGATTCGATCGTAGTTTGCAATTACGGATATAGCTTTCGTACTAATTACAACAACATTTTCTTATATTTTTTATTTTTAAATGAATATTCACTGACATGGAATCTCTCAATATTTATTATTGATCGAAGCGACGCTATATTATACCACTTGTTTTTTAGTAGTTGGATCTCCCAGTTTTTGGAATGCCCCAAATTCCACTTGGGCATCCAAATCAGGGTCAATACCAGCGAAAACATCTCTGAATAGGGTTCTAGCACCATGCCAAATGTGTCCAAAAAAGAAAAGAAGAGCAAATGTAGCATGTCCAAAAGTAAACCAACCCCTTGGGCTACTCCGAAAAACACCGTCGGATTTCAAAGTAGCACGATCCAATTCAAAAATCTCGCCTAATTGTGCACGCCTAGCATATTTTTTGACTATAGTAGGATCACCAAAGCTAACCCCGTCAAGTTCACCACCATAGAACTCAACAGTTACACCTACTTGTTCAACACTATACTTTGATTCTGCTCTCCTAAAAGGAACATCGGCTTTTACAATTCCTTCTTCATCTACTAGAACAACTGGAAATGTTTCGAAAAAGGTAGGCATACGACGTACAAAAAGCTCATGTCCCTTTTTGTCTTTAAATATAGGGTGTCCTAACCAACCAACAGCAATTCCATCCCCATTGTCCATCGCACCCGCCCTGAATAACCCTCCTTTAGCTGGATTATTCCCAATGTAATCATAAAAAGCAAGTTTCTCAGGAATTTTTGACCAAGCTTCTGATAGACTTAGATTCTCAGCCAGACCAGCACGAACCCGTCGATCTATTTCTTGTTGGAAGTATCCCTGATCCCACTGATAACGAGTAGGACCAAATAATTCGATCGGAGTGGTTGCGGAACCATACCACATTGTCCCTGCCACAATGAAAGCTGCAAAAAATACAGCAGCAATACTGCTAGATAAGACAGTCTCAATATTCCCCATACGTAATCCTTTGTATAAACGTTGGGGAGGACGAACACTGAGATGAAATAGACCTGCTAATATACCTAATATACCTGCTGCAATATGATGAGCAGCTATTCCTCCTGGAACAAAAGGATCAAAACCTTCAGCTCCCCACGCCGGACTTACAGGTTGTATATTTCCAGTTAGTCCATAAGGATCAGACACCCATATTCCAGGGCCATACAACCCCGTTACATGAAATGCTCCGAATCCGAAACAGGCTGCTCCTGAGAGGAATAAATGAATGCCAAAAATCTTAGGCAAATCTAAAGAAGGTTTTCCTGTACGGTCATCACAGAATACATCTAGGTCCCAATATACCCAATGCCAGATAGCTGCTAAAAAGCATAAGCCAGAAAACACAATATGTGCCCCGGCCACACCTTCATAGCTCCAAATACCTGGATTAGATACAGTTTCTCCAGTTATACTCCATCCACCCCACGAATCCTTTATTCCTAAACGAGTCATAAAAGGTATAACGAACATACCTTGTCTCCACATTGGATCAAGAACAGGATCGGATGGGTCGAAAACTGCTAATTCGTAAAGAGCCATTGAACCAGCCCAACCAGAAACTAAAGCTGTATGCATTATATGCACAGCGATTAACCGTCCAGGATCATTCAATACGACAGTATGGACACGATACCAAGGCAAACCCATGAAAATACCCCTTTTTATCAGAAAAAGTAGACACTATGTAACTTTCTCACATTAAATAAGATTATGCTAGCGAGTTATACCTTTATCTCAAAGATGAACATTCAAAAAAATTAAATTAATGGAACAGTTAAAATAAAAGGTATTTATGTTCAATATAGCAACGAGAAGCGGATATATATTATCCTTTATATGTACCAATATACAATGTGGAAATTGGTCCCATTTATACAGTCATATATAAACAAGCTTTATAAAGTTAAGTACTTTAGATATTAAAAAAAAAAAGGAAAGTCCACTTATTTGGTCCTATCACTCATTTGGGCTTATAATTTATCGTTGTTAATGTTAATAGAGAGAAATATTAAAATATTTATTTTATGATAAATCCCAATTTACCCTCTGTTTTTGTGCCTTTGGTGGGCTTGTTTTTTCCGGCAATTACAATGGTTTTTCTTTATTTCTATATTCAAAACGACGAGATTTTATGAATATGATTCAATCAGATATCATAAATAATAAATATATTCCAATCTTTCAATCGTAGAACAAAAGATATTCCAATCTTTCAATCGTAGAACAAAAGAATATGTTTATTCTTTTATATGGATAATATATAATAAAACCTCTTTTAGACACGAACAAAATAGATCTAAATAGATATTAATCTTTATTTAGATCTATTCATACTCAATATATGAATGTGTATGGTATGGTCTATACATCATGAATATAAGCTGGATGTATATGATATGTTATATACATAATTATTATATAATTACAATATATAAGGGTGTGTGAATGAATAAGTCTTTATTACTTAATAATATGTATACATATACATTCGAATCTCGAGATTGGTATTTAATACTCGTGCAATGAACTATTTTTTTAGAATCGATAAGTTAAGGACCAATTCCCCCCAAAAAAAGCACACACCCAAAATATATAGTCTACCTAGATGCTTATATGTATATGGCTATTTTATTATTTATTATATAGCCCATTTATGAAAGTGACTTTGGGATGGTAGTCAAAAGAGTAAGTGTTTGGCTACTCCCTCAAATTAAATAGTACGCAATTTGTTATGAATCGTCGATCCAAATGGCTCTGGATAGAACCCATAACAGGGTCTAGAAAGATCATCAATTTTTTTTTTGCTTGTATACTTTTTTTTGGTTCACTAGGATTTTTATTGGTCGGAATTTCAAGTTACCTTGGTAGGGACCTTATACCCTTATTGTCATCTCAGCAAATACTCTTTGTTCCACAAGGAATTGTAATGTGTTTTTATGGTATTGCGGGTCTGTTCATTAGCTCTTATTTGTGGTGTACAATTTTGTGCAATGTAGGTAGTGGTTACAATAAGTTTGATGAAAAAGAAGGAATTGCATGTCTTTTTCGTTGGGGATTTCCCGGAAGAAATCGCCGTATTTTTATCCAATTTATTATGAAGGATATTCAGGCTATAAAAATGGAAGTTCAAGAAGGTATTTCCCCTCGTCGTGTTCTTTATATGGAAATAAAGGGTCAACAAGACATCCCTTTAACTCGTACTGAAGAAAATTTGACTCTGCGTGAAATGGAACAGAAAGCTGCCGAATTAGCCCGTTTTTTGCGTGTATCCGTTGAAGGATTTTGAAATGGGGATCTTATTCAACATACAAATGTGTAGATCTATATAGTAGATACGATAAAAAATTTGGATATAAAAAACTCTAAACTCTATATTATTCTTTCTCTTTAAAGAGGACCGAGAGATCCAGTAGACATTACGTCTCAAAAGTAAAAATGAATTAAACTATAATAAATAGTGTATTAAAAATTAAAAACACTTTTTTACATATGTGTACGGCAAGGCCTTTTGGAGTGCAGAATTGGTCTTATTTTTTTTTTTTTAATTTATGAAATAATTAATTATTTCTTTGGTTCCTATAACATAAGTTAGTTGTTGATACGGCTGGGAATAATCTACTTTTTACCCTACTTCTCATTCGGAGCAAACCACCCCTAATTTGTCTCTTAGGGGTCGAAGAATTACTCACTAGATCATTCTATGAATGCGATACCTCGTTCTATAATTCGTACTTTGTTCAGATTTTGGAAAGAGCTAACGGGTCAATCGAGTTCGTTAGCGATTCACGAGTTGGAAGTAGCCAAATATAAAGCATTAGTTTCTCTACAATATCTCGCATGTTTAGTAGTATTGCCGTGGGGAATTTCAATTTCATTACAGAGAGTTTTGGAATCTTGGGTTACAAATTGGTGGAATACTGGTCAGTCAAAAAGAATTTTTGATTTTATACAAGAAGAAAATGTTCTAGAAAAATTTGAGAAAATAGAAGAGCTATTTCTGTTAGAAAGAATGGTGGAAGATTATTCGGAAACACATTCGCAAGATCTTTATATAGAGATGCAGAAAAAAATGATCCAATTGGTAAAAATATATAATCAAGATTGTATCCAAATAATTTCGCATTTATTAGCAAATCTAATAAGTTTTGCTATTCTAAGTGTTTTTCTCATTCTGGGTAAGAAGAAACTTGGCATTCTTAATTCTTGGATACAAGAAGTCTTCTGTAGCTTAAGTGATACTATGAAAGCTTTTGTTATTCTTTTAGCAACCGATCTATGTATTGGGTTTCATTCGCCCCATGGTTGGAAACTGATGGTCGATTTGATCTTCGAAAATTATGGATTTTCCCATAACGAACGAATAATATCTGGTCTTGTTTCAACTTTTCCAGTCATTTTAGACACAATTTTCAAATATTGGATCTTCCAACGTTTTAATCGTACATCTTCTTCACTTGTAGTAATTTATCATTCGATGAATGAATAAAAAATGGGTTTATCTCACAATTTTAAATTAAATGTTTTTGCCATATTTATTTAGAAATCAGCTATTTTTTACTCTTTTTTACTTTTTTATAGGTTGATACTTCTTATTTTTTCTCTTCGGGTTTAATATTTAATATAGTAGCGGAATTGCAGACAGGTAACTATCATAATTACCTATTCCTATTTATTGTTTAAATAAAATATTTGGAACCAAAAGTTGAACGATGCAAAATAGAAATACTTATGATGACTGGGTGAAAAACTGGATACCTCAATCAATTTACGTCTTGATCATGATACATATGATGACTCAGACATTTATTGCGAATGCATACCCCATTTTCGCACAACAGGGTTATGAAAATCCTCGAGAAGCGACTGGACGTATTGTATGTGCCAATTGTCATTTGGCTAAAAAACCTGTGGAGATCGAGGTTCCACAGTCTGTGCTTCCCGATACCGTATTTGAAGCAGTCGTTAAGATCCCCTATGATAAGCAAATAAAACAAGTTCTTTCTAATGGTAAGAAAGGAACTTTAAATGTAGGAGCTGTTCTTATTTTACCCGAAGGTTTTGAATTAGCTCCTCCGGATCGCATTTATCCTGATATTAAGGAAAAGATAGGGGATCTTTATTTTCAGAACTATCGGTCTAATCAAAAAAATATTATCGTAATAGGTCCTGTTCCTGGTCAAAAATATAGTCAAATGGTGTTTCCCATCCTTTCACCAAATCCTGCTACTAATAAAGCAGTTCACTTCCTGAAATATCCTATATATTTGGGTGGTAATAGAGGAAGAGGACAAATTTATCCCGATGGGAGCAAGAGCAACAATACAGTATATAACGCTTCAGCAACGGGTAGAATAAGTAAAATTGTACGTAAAGAAAAGAGTGGATATCAAATAACTATTGATAATCCAATAGACGGTCGACAAGTGGTTGACTTTGTACCTCTCGGACCGGAACTTCTGGTCTCAGAAGGTGAATTCATTAAGGCAGATCAGTCGTTAACGAATAACCCTAATGTAGGTGGATTTGGTCAGGAAGATGCAGAAATAGTACTTCAAGATCCTTTACGTGTTCAAGGTCTTTTATTATTCTTAGCATCTGTCATTTTGGCACAGATATTTCTGGTTCTTAAAAAGAAACAATTTGAGAAAGTTCAATTGGTCGAGATGAATTTTTAGCTATATAAAATTTAAGTTGTCTGAAAGATTCAAATCTCCGTCTTATAGAGGCTAATGCAATCATAAATCATATAAAATAAAAATTGCAAAATCAATTCATACCCCTTCGGAGATGGAGATCCTTTCATTCGACCCTTCCTCTCTTCAAATAATATCATATGAACATTACGAAATATAGATATAACAAATTAATATACATGTAATCTTTTCTGGTATGATTTTTATGGATTGTCCAATTTTTAATATACAAATAGACTTATTATAATAAAGAAAGATAAGACCTTACCCTTCTTTGAGTTCGAAGAAGGGTAAGGTCTTATCTTTCTAAGTTTTCACTTTCGTGTGTACAGTATTCCTCATAGATATGAAATACATTTTATTATCTATAGGGATGATCCTAATCCGGAATAAGAACCATAGAAAAAGATACCTATTAAACCAATCACGAGAATACCAGTTAAAGTACCTATCAACCAAAGAGGGATCCTTCCGGTGGTATCGGCCATTTTTCTTACTTCCTTTCAAATTTTATTTTATTAAGTAGTCATGCTCAAGACATAAACAATTATTATATTGAGTATTAGTTTTTTCAAAATTGGGTGAGAAAGAATATTCTACACTGTTCCTAATTGAAAAAGTAATTAGAGAATAGAACGGCAAGTACAAAAATGAGTAACAACCCCCAATAGAGGCTGGTACGATTCAATTCAACATTTTGTTCGTTCGGGTTTGATTGTGTCATTAGATAGCTCCGTGATTTAGTTTATATAGAGTTTATCGCTGTATGAATTGCATTGCTGATATTGATCCCAAGAAAAAAACTGTAGGTACAGCTAGTCCGTGAACGGCCAACCATCTAACTGTAAAAATTGGATAGGTTCTATCTATAGTCATTAGTACCTCCTAAAAAGATCTAGATCTAGTAAATTCATCTAGTTGCTCTAATGAATCGAAACGACCAGTTACTAATGGAACCTCTTGTCGACTTTCTGTGAAATATTCATTCGGCCGAGGGCTACCGAATACATCATAAGCTAAACCCGTACTGACAAATAACCAACCTGCAATGAATAGGGAAGGTATAGTAATGCTATGGATAACCCAGTATCGAATACTGGTAATAATGTCAGCAAAAGCGCGTTCTCCCGTATTCCCAGACATGCTAAGCTCCATATATTATTATAAAGTCAAGGGAAATTTGGTCCCATGAAAGAGAGAGATCAGAAAATGGAAAACTACTGATATCTTCTACAATCCTTGTTTGATTGTCAATATTATACCAAAGGTATATTTGAAGTATACTGAACCAGTATAACTAGCCTTCTTCTAACATAGCAATACAATTTTGGTTAGGTTAATATCGAAAGGGAGTGGGATAGAATGATTCTTCTACTGTCAGAGCTTCCAACTCTATTTGGTCAACTGAATCCATCTCTTTTTTTCCTTTTTTTTTTATTGGGCATTTTTTTTTTTTTTTTTTTTACTGGAAAGAAATTAGATAATCCCAGTATGTTTCATGATACGTCCGGAAAATATCATGTCTCAAAATTGTATTGTAACAATTGAACATATGAATTATGGGAAAATGAATTTCGATTTCATCTGAGCAGTAATCATTGTACTGGTTTTCGGTTATACAGGTGGCTGTATAACTAGAATACATTAATGTCACTTCAAGAAGTGGATCATTAGTGTTACTGTATGTAATAGTATCGTTGGTGAAGTTATGCCGTGAACTTAATGGTTCATTAACATATAACTTTGAGTTGAGAACCGAGTGTTACTAATCTCGTTAATAAAGATGAATAGTGAAATATTATATTCTCTGTGATATTATTTTGTACGAATTGTAAATACAAGTTATTCCTATTTTTTTACAAGAGAGACAGGACGGAACATCAGTCTTTGCTTACCTTACTAGCTTTAAGAAGCCATATGAAAAAAGTGAATCTATATAGTAATATACTATTCGCACGAATGGATTTCGCTTGCCTGTAAAAGAGGTTTTTTTCGTTCCAATCTTTCGAACAGACTGGTAGAGATTAATCATTGTCAAATTCAATGATCTCGTATTTATTAGTTTATAATAATATTAGTTTATATTTAATATTAGTTTATATTTAAAAAACTACGTTTTCTAATTTGTAATTTGCCGAGTGGTTACACAATTGGCATTGATTTTATTCATGGGTTGTTCAATATCAATAAATTTGAGGATTATATTTTTGGTTATTCCAAAAAATAAATATAATATCTTTTATTGTCTATTCCCTTAATGTTTGTTCATAATATTCATACATTTTGTATTCTTTATACAAATTAGTAATTTGTTATAATTGAATTAACACTATAACATTTAATTTTTTTTTTATTATTCTGATCCTATCTTACAAAAGTAAATAAATTTAGGTAATTGCCTGATAAAGATACACATCAATCATATTCTTTACATTAAGTCCTTCCAATGTCTACTATTATTAGTTATTTCCTTTTTTTATTAGTTCTGCTTATTTTAACCTTAGTCCTATTCATAGGTTTAAGGACTATACGACTTATTTGAAATACTTATTTGAAATTAAATAGGAATAAAAACCTCTTCGTTCGCTTAATCAAGAGGTTTTCTCAATTCAAAATTGATTGAGATTTCTAGTAAGTCTGGGTTACTATCCGGGGTAGCTATTAATCTTTACTTCCTTTTTTTTAATCAATATGATTGAAGTTTTGTTATCCGGAATTGTGTTAGGTCTGATTCCTATAACTTTGGCTGGATTATTCGTAACTGCATATTTACAGTACCGACGTGGTGATCAATTGGATATTTGAGATCATTTTTATCGTGAATGAATGAGTCTCCTACTGATTCTGGGAGATAAAATTCAAAAGATTGGACCAATAAAAAAAGAATCACGCTCTGTAGGATTTGAACCTACGGCATCAGGTTTTGGAGACCTGCGTTCTACCGCACTGAACTAAGAGCGCTTTCTTGGAAAAACTAAAAAATACAAAATGATAAAAAAGATCATTTTACAATTTCATATAATTGAATATAATTTAATTATATGAAATTTATATATATAATGATATATAATTTAATTGATATAAAATTTCATATTGAAAAGCACTGCATGTGGTATGAACAAATCACTGGTTATTTATGTTATGTTCCAGTGAATCAAAATCACTGGAGCTTTTTGTACGAAAAGGACTAGGTAGGGATGACAGGATTTGAACCTGCGACATTTTGTACCCAAAACAAACGCGCTACCAAGCTGCGCTACATCCCTTTTAATTGTTAGTCTTTAACATTATTTATAATATAATGTATATTTTATTCCACATTTATCTATTTGGGTCTACTCTATAAAACGAGAATATAATAGACAATATGTCTATTAATTATGTATTATTTGATAATAGAATATGTTCTGTTACAGAAAGGAATAGAAACATTGCCCAAATCATTTTACAGATTGTTCGGAGTCCCCAGGGACTGATAAACTATGGGTATAGTTGACCATATAAGATATGCATCCGGATTGATAAGGAAAACTTACGAACAATGCGAGATATAAAGACATACCTTTCCACAGCGCCTGTGCTAGCTACTTTATGGTTGGGATCTTTAGCCGGTTTATTGATTGAGATAAACCGCTTTTTCCCAGATGCTCTTACTTTTCCCTTTTTCTTATTCTAATTCTCCTGCAACTGCGAAAGGAAAAAAAGATGCTAGATCAATTTTATACTTTTATTCTTGTATAAAGAATAAGATGGATTAAATATCCCTATCCGAGTTTGGAACTCAAGGGAGGATATATAGAATCAAACAAAATATAAATTTATATCCAAAAGTTCCTTCTACAAAATAATAGTATTCTTGAAAATTACTAATAAAGATTTTATTACGAGAATGAATTAAGTAATAAAATCTTTAATCATTCTACGACAACTTCTATCCCTTTCTCTTTCTTCTCCTTTTCGAAATTGAAAAAGCGAAGTATATTCAAATTCAATATATCTAATATAGAGTAAGTTTATGGCCAAGGGTGGAAATGTAAGAGTAACAATTACTCTTGAATGTACTAGTTGTACACAAGATAGTGTTGATCAAAAATTGCCGGGTATTTCTAGATATACGACTCGAAAAAATCGCTCCAATACTTCTATTCAGTTGGAATTGAATAAATTTTGTCCTTATTGTTACAAGCACACTATTCACGGAGAAATAAAATAAAATATATCGAACTATCCTCACCCAGGGATAGAAATAAATCAATGTAAATAATAAATACAACTATTTTTTTTTATGTCACTTTCAATATTTCGAATATAAATTTTAGGTATAAATATTAAAAGATAAAAGGTTCATGAAACAAACTATGAATACATCTAAACCCTCTTCTCATGATAAATCCCTAATGCATCTACAGATACACCATGTAATTTTAAAAGGTTCATGAAATAAATTCAATTATAATTATGAATACAATTAAACCCTCTTCTCAGGATACATCTAAGCCTAGGACAACAGATACGTCATCTGAGCCTAACACGACCGTCGTCTAATACTAATACAACAGATACGCCGTCTAAGCCCAATACATCTACAGATACACCGTCTAAGGCTTATAAATATAAGCCTTATTATCGGCCATCTAAGCCTAATACTACAGATATGCCATCTTCTCGGAATACATCTAAATATAAGCCATCTTCTCGGAATACATCTAAATATAAGCCATCTTTTCGGAATACATCTAAATATAAGCCGTCTTCTCGGAATACATCTAAATATAAGCCGTCTTCTCGGAATACATCTAAATATAAACCATCTTCTAGGAATACATCTAAATATAAACCATCTTCTAGGAATAAGCGATCTTTTAGGAAACGTTTGTCACCAATTGGACCTGGAGAACAAATTGATTATAAGAATATTAGCCTAATTAGTCGATTTATTAGCGAACAAGGAAAAATTTTATCTCGCCGAGTAAATCGATTAATGTTGAAACAACAACGCCTAATAAATAGGGCTATTAAACAAGCTCGTATTCTATCTTTGATACCTTTTCGCTCTAATGAAAAGTAATTGGTGCCTAAGAAATGAACTTACTCATACTCCTGAATAGAATTGAAGCTGGGATATCTGTCAATAGATAGAGCATATTTTAATTCTTTAAAAAGGATTAAAAAAAGGAATTATTCAAATGGATCGAATATGAATTAAATTTAATTGTCTCTAATTAAATTAACATTCCCGGAGGAAATTCTCCGGGAGATTCTATTTCACGATACGATAATTTTTTCCAAGATTGTATAGAAGCAATTACTATCTAATACAGCTAATTGTGATAGTGTTTTACGATTTGTAAGCAACTGCCTTTTATATAAATATTGTATAAATCTGTTATAGGAGACTCCATTAGCACGGGATGCTGCATTTATCCGAGTAATCCACAAACGGCGAAAATCTCTCTTTCGTTTAATTCTATCTCGGTGAGCGAAAACTAAGGCTCTCATTTTCTGTTGGTTAGCAATTCGAAAAAGTTTTGAATGGGCCCCCCGGGAGCCTGATACAAATGCAAGAATCTTTTTTCGACGTTTTTGAGCTATATATCCACGTTTCACTCTGGTCATTGAAGTTGATTCTTATGAAGGACTAATCTATTTTTTGATTAGTTATTCATTCTTTTGTTTTATTAAGAAACAAACTTATTTTTCTGATGTATAAAATACGGGTTCCAATGGCTTTTGCTACTGCAACCTTCCCAACCATAATTACATTAAGTTAGGCACCTTCTAGGTAGACAGGGGATCGGACCTTGTACTAAAAAATAAAAAATATTATGGGTTTCATCGTTTCTATGGTTCTTTCTCTAACGGTAAGGTTCTCTCTATACGCCGGAGCCCTAAATTTCTAAGACATGATATTAGTATTTGGTAACTTGTACAGTTTACCATCTCTAGCTCTACCCCCCGAATTATCAAGTAAATCAAGTAAGAAATACTCTTATTATAAAAGAAATATTCTTATTATAAGAATAAGATTTCTCTATATAGTGACGACATGTAATTATAAGATAAGAGTTGGCAAGGTAGCTTACCTTGTGTCCGTTATCGCGGCAATAGAGGCATAATTTTTATGCTTTTTTCAATTTGCATTATTTCCCCGCTCAATGGATTGATGACCATTCGCTACCAATGAGGAATTGCTTTTCATCCCACATCAAGGTGATTGGATTTGCACCAATGGAAACCATAAATTTCATCCTCAGTAAGAGTAGATGATAGATCTCTTATTTTTACAGATCAGAAAAGTTCTTCCTGTTAGAGGAATCTCCTGGTCCGTTTTAGCTTATGATCCAAACGAGTCGCACATACACCCTAGCACATACTCCTTTACGCTGAGGGCATCCTCGAAGAGCAGGAGATTTTGTTCTATTTTCTATTGGCTGTCTCGCATTTCTAATAAGTTGTTGAATAGTTGGCACTCTGAATTCTATGCGAAATTGAATGGTTCGGATTGATCTTAACCAACTATATTACTTTGGTAATAGTTATTAATAATACAGGAATTTTTAAAAATTTGTTTAATTTGCTACAATTCGAAATAAATACAAATTTATAGAAGAATTCTATAAAGATATAATATAAAGATATAAAATGTCATATATAACGATATAACATAAATGATCCCAATTAGTAGATTTAGTAGATCATTAATGATCTTTGTGACTTCAATTACTAGCCATAAAGTTTATTTTTTTTTAACTTTAGATAAAAAGAAGTACTCTTCTTTAGTGTATTTTTATGTATATTCTTATGTTATGTGTTTTTTTGGAATACGTTCCAAATTACCATAAAATACATAATAATTCACCTCCTATTTTTTTTTGTCGAGCTTCTCTATCAGTCATAATTCCTTGGGAAGTAGAAAGAATGACGATTCCCATTCCACCTAGAACTTTAGGGATCTCCCTAAAAGGGGAATAGATTCTCAGACCAGGTTTGCTAATACGTTCTGGAGCGGTTATATATCTCTTTTCCTTCCTTTCTCTAGATTTTGAAGTTAAAACCAAAAGAGATTTTTTACCTTCTCGATGTTCCCTAACATCCTCTAGAAAACCTTCTCGTAGAAGGATCCTTGCAATGTTCTCAGTAATAATAGTAGTTGCTACTCGAACTGTTTTTTTTTTTACCATGTCAGCGTTTCTTATAGAAGTGATTAAATTGGCAATAGTATCGTTACCCGTGACGAACTAATTCTTAGGAATTTCAGGTCTCAATATAAAAAGGCATGTTTATTTTATTTTTATTTAAGAAATATGCCTAAGATTCCAAATTAAATTCTATTTTTGTATAATTAGATAGACATGATTTATAACATATTTATAATACTTCAGGAGACAATGAAATTATTTTGGTGAACTTCAATTCTCTTAATTCTTCAGTAACTGAACCAAAAACTCGAGTTCCTTTTGGATTCCCTTTCTGATCAATGATAACTGCTGCATTGTCATCAGATCGTATTATGATTCCATCGTCACGTTTAAGTTCTTTACACGTTCGTATAACTACGGCTCTAACTACTTCTGATTCTTCCAGGGGCATATTAGGTGTTGCTTCTTTAATTATAGCGATTATAATATCGCCAATATTAGCGTATTCCCGATTATTTGCTCCTAGAACTCGAATACACATTAATTTTCGGGCGCCACTGTTGTCTGCTACATTAACATAAGTTTGAGACTGAATCATTTTTCCTCCAAAAGATTTGATTTGTTGCCTTGGCATTAAACTTTTTTAGCCATAAATATCTATTTCGTTCGGCCTGGCGAACTAACAAGAAATTGAGTATGTATAGGCATTTTGTATGCTACGATTTGAAAAGCTCTTCTAGCTAGAGTCTCGGATACTCCGCTTATTTCATAAAGTATTCGACCCGGTCTGACCACAGATACCCAATATTTGGGAGTTCCCTTCGCTTTTCCCGAACCCATACGTATTTCTGCAGGTCTTCTTCTAATAGGTTTGTCCGGAAATATACGTATCCATATTTTTACGCCACGACGGGCAAAACGAGTAATTGTTCGTCGTCCTGTTTCTATCTGCCCAGATGTGATCCAAGCAGGTTCCAATGCCTGCAGAGCAAATCTACCAAAACAAATGCAATTGCCTCGGGAAGCTACTCCCTTCATTCTTCCTTTATGTTGGTGACGAAATTTCGTTCTTTTTGGGTTATAGTCGATGGATTATTTGAATACCATCTCTATTTCAGAACCGGATATGAAAGTTTCTTCTCATCCGGCTCCTTGTGAAGAATCTATGGCTTGGATAATCAATATTGAGATCATGTGTTGTGTTATATATTATGTGTTATATAGCACAAAAAATAGATATTTTATTTAAATCGATACTGCCCAATAATAATAATAACTTCACAGGCGAATATTCACTCTTCCAACTATTTGTCTCATGGGGCCGATTTATAGACTCCAATGATATAAATTCTTTCTTGGTTTATTTCGCCATCCTATCCAATGAATGATTAAGATTTCTATATGATCTTAATGCAGTCACAGGTTCCATCGTTCCCATAGCTTTCAAATGGCTGTTCAGGTCTACCCTCTGCAATGAAGCTTTTATTTCATTTATTACAGAATCAATTTACTTAGTTTCCATTGACCCGAAGCTCCTTTTTTTCATAAACCTAATTCATTGAAAATGAAATTGATTAGGATGATTCTTATGCTTTATCACACTACTCTTTGGGGGTAATTTAGTAAACCATACATAGACTGTAAGGAAGAAGATTTCCTTCTTTCTTTTTCTCCTTCCTCTCTTTTTTTCTTTTCTTGCATTACCAAAGACCTTTTTCGCTTCACGAAAGATATGTATCTCATTTGTTTGTCTCTTTGTGGAAGAAAGTCTTTCGTTCATTTGATGAAACTATCTTAGATAGCTTATTGGATCTTAATAATATGAAACAAAGATCCAGTTTGTAGTTCATAGTATACCAGAGACCAATTCGTTATTATTTCGATATTTCGAGTTCTTCATCATTTTAAGAAAAGAAGAAAAAACTTGCTCTCAACGAGTCGCACACTAAGCATAGCACATCTCCAAGATGGTCAATCTAGTTTTTATTTGATCTTGCAAAATTGATGATTTCTAATCGGTCAGAATATAGAAAGGTATTGCTCATTTTTAACAAAGATCCAAATTTTGATCCCCAATACTCCATATACGGTTTGAACCGCATAATAACAATAATCAATTTTAGCTCGAAGGGTCTGTAAGGGAACTCTACCTTGTAGGGCCGATTCTTTACGGGCTCTCTCAATTCCGTTGAGACGTCCTTTTATTTTTATTTTAATACCTTCTACATCTGCCTCTTCAGCCAATTCAATAGCTTTTTTCATTATTTTTCTTATTTCAACCCTCGCCTTTAGTTGTAGAGCAATATATTCCGCAAGAATATTAGGTTCTCTATAAGGTTTTTCCACTTTTTCTATAGAGATGAGAAGTTTTCGGTTCACAGAACCTAACATATTCTGTAAAAGCATATTTTGTACTTCGTCTCTTAATTGTTCAATTTCTTTATCTTTTTTATCTTTATATTTCTGTTTTTGGATGAACAAGTCGGTAAATCCAATATATATGTTCACCTGAATCAAATCAGTCTTTTTCATAATCTCTATACGTATAATTCCTCCATAATTTGAATTTGAGGCATCTTGGATACGTCTTACATAATTTTCAATGCAATTATGTATTTTCTCATCTTCTCGTAGATCTTCGGAATAATTTCTTTGTTCAAACCAAAGGGAACGATGGTTTTGAGTAAAACCAAGTCTAAAACCAAGTGGATTTATTTTTCTTCCCATACATATTTGTCTTTTTGGTAATCCAATACAATTGTTATATGACAATTTGGTTTATGTATTGGATAACCACGTCCCCGAGCTCTAGGTTGAAATCTTTTGAAAAGAGTACCTTCATTAACTTCAGCTACACTGATAAATAGATTGTGTTTGTTTAAACCCATATTGTGATTAGCATTTGCGGCTGCAGAATGAATTACTTTTAAGATTGGATAGCATGCTCCATAATGCATCCAACTCAGTATAATCCATGCTTCTATATAGGGACGACCACGAATTTGATTAATTACTCTACGTGCTTTATTAGCAGACATACGTATATGTCTAGCTAAAGCTCTTATTTGTGCCATATTCATCCTCCACAATGAATTAATATTTTATCGTTTCTCTCTTTTTTTATCATTTCTCGTTTTTTTATCATTTCTCGTTTTTTGATCATTTCTCGTTTTTTTATCATTTCTCGTTTTTTGATCATTTTTCGCTTTTTGATCATTTTTCGTTTTTTTATCGTTTCTCGCTTTTCTATCGTTTCTCGCATGCCCCTCAAAAATAAAAGTAGGTGAGAATTCCCCCAATTTGTGGTTTATCATATCATTTGATATATATATGGGTAAATGTTCTTTTCCATTATGCACAGCAATGGTATGACCAATCATTGCGGGTACAATAGCAGATGCTCGGGACCATGTCACTATTATCTTCTTCTCTTTCTTCATATTTAGGTTTTCTATTTTCCTCGACAAATAATTAGCTACAAAAGTATTTTTTCTTAGTGAACGTGCCATGATTAATTACCTTTCTTTTGATTTACCTTTTTTTTTCTTGAAAGAAAAAATGTATTTACAATTATAAACTACTTACGTCGACGAAGGATTGAAACATCACTATATCTATTTATCTTCCGACTCTTTCTTCCAAGTGCGCTATAGCCCCAAGGGGTTAGGGGTTTTTTCCTACCAATTGGGGATCTTCCTTCACCGCCCCCGTGAGGATGGTCCACAGCATTCATAACTACTCCTCTTACTTCAGGACGTTTACCCAGCCAACGTTTCGATCCAGCTTTACTCAAAGCTTTATTTTTCCATTTTACGTTGCCTACTTGTCCAATTGTTGCTGAGCAATTCTCATATATTAAACGAACCTCCCCAGATGGTAATCTTAATGTGGTCAATTGGCCTTCTTTTGCAATCAGTGCTGCTACAGCACCCGCCGCTCTAGCTAATTGTCCGCCTTTTCCGACTTGTATTTCTACATTATGTAGAGTTGTGCCTAAGGGTATATTGGTTGAAGTAGATCTTTAGTTTGTAAAAATCCCTTCCCAAACTGTACAAGCCTCTCTCAGGGCATACAGCTTTCTGGATGTAAATTATATTTACATATTCAATATTTGAATATTGATATTATATATCTATCTGGGATTAAGGGCATATTTTCAATCCCTTATGCTCTGATTCTTTACATCCTAGGTTTCTCTATTCCATCATCTGGCTTATGTTCTTTTTCATTTAGCATTCAGAATGAATGACTTTATCAAATTACGTAAATACTTCCGCATCTTCCGGATAACGTAGGAGTCATTTTAAATATAGAAATATATTCTTATTCTCACTGTCCAGCTCCGAATCTGTCTTTGACCATCAAATCAAATGTGATTTACTTGTCTTTATATTCATAACAAGGGTTCCTTTACCTTATCTACCTTATCTGTTTATGCTTCAGACAATTTAGTCTTCTCCATATTATCATATCTCGGGAGCCAATAATTAAAGAAACTATTGAACTCAATCACCCGCTGCTGTTTATCCTCAGTTTCCCTTTGGGGTTTATCCCATCAAAGTTTCCTAGTTGGATCAGTGATAGATTTTAAGGTTTTGCTGTAAACCCAATCGGTTGCTCCCGATTACGTAAATTAATAATTCAAACCGCACTCAAAGGTAGGGCATTTCCCATTGATATGGGGGCTTTTGGACCAGAAAGGATAGTATCTCCAATAATGACCCCTCTGGGATGCAAAATATATGTCTTTTCACCATTTATATAGTTCACAAGACATATGTATGCACTTCTATTAGGGTCGCTTTCTATTCTTACAATTTTTCCCAATATGTTTTTCTCATTCCTCCGAAAATCAATTTGACGATATAGACGCTTGTGACCTCCTCCTCTATGTCGTGAGGTAATAATTCCTCTGTTATTACGACCTTTCCCACAACGATGCTTTCCGGAGGTCAATTTCTTTTGTGGATGAGACTGGACTCTTCCATCGAAACCTGATAGGGATTTACCACTTATGCCTGGAGTAAAAGTTCTGTATGAACGGGTGATCATATTATTATTTATTTTAATTGAATAAGTCTCATTGATAACGGAAAAGTGGAATAGAATAACCTGGTTTTAGTTTAATAATTATACGTTTATTATGTATTTGATGTTTCATTATTTGATTTATCTTCCCTCTTTTCTCTCTTTTTTTCGGGGGTCGATAACTATTTAACCCTATTACTTTAACATTAAAGAAGAGTTCAATCCATTTTTTTATCTTTTTTTTAGTCGATCCCGAATCGACATTCAAAATATATTGATTCTTTTCAAATAAATCAATACTTTTCTCTGTAAGTACTAAATTTACATATTGAACCTCATCCATAAATATATATCCTTTACTATCTTTTGTAAATACAAATGCCTATATCCACCAATCCATATTTTATTATGGTTAAATATTCCATATAAATAAAATATAGCTATTTAAATAAATATATTATATTAATAACTTATATTAAGTTATGGTTCGATATAGTATAAATTTAGCTATGTAAATAGCTATATTATATAAGTTATATATAAAAAAAAATAAAAAATCGGCACGGACCTAATCTAATTTCAATATTTAATCGACTGAATTGAGATAGCAGGTTCTTTGATCTAAAAGTTATTGCGAGTAGAATGCAGTAACTTTTTACTGTGCATCCAGCAGGAATTGAACCCGCGACTTCCCAATTATGAGTTGGGTGCTTTTACCATTCAGCCATGGATGCTAGATAAAGCAAATAAAAAGCAAGTCGATTTTGACAGTAAGTATCGAATCAGATTAACCCATTTGATTATATGATACTCAATTGAATTCATGCTTATTATTTAAAATATTAAATAGAGATATATGACATATCTTTGTCATTTTGAATGATGGGATTTCTATACTTTTATAGAAAAGGTTGACAATTAGACTATAAATAGATATAATATATCTATATAGACCAAAAGAGAGGTAGATGATTTGCCGATCCTGTTTATATAGATGGAGATATCTGTAATTAATTGGAAATATGTGTAATTAATAGATAATATAAATAGGGAGATACTGTAAGCAATGCAGTGTTGATCTACATTATCAATAGATCTATACATTGATCTACATTATCAATATATATATACATTGATATACATAGATCAATATATCTATAATAGAGATTATCTATATCTAATATGTTACCAAATATATAGAGAAGAGGATTTGTCTATATTGTTTACAATAATAGATATAAAAAAAATGGAAAATAACGAAGTTCTTGAATCGACTGAAAGATTGGGGCCAAATCGATATAAAAGGCAAAAAACTATTTGTCTAAATTAAAATAAGACAAAACAACATGATATATATATATAATATATCAACTTTGATATATCAAAGTTGTATTAACTTATAATTCTTATTACTAATTAACTTATTTATTTACTATTTAACTTAATTTCAATACTACTACTACTCCAACTCAAATTGATTAATTTTTTATTTTAAAATTTTATAAACTAATGAAACAAAAAAAAACATATCTGGAAAAATATCCTACGAATCCGAATGAAATTCCAAACATATTCGTATCTACTAAATATCGGTTCTATAGCATATATTGTGTATTTAAAGTCAGACTAATGGGAGTATTCAATCCATGGACCGAATCTAATTTGGTGAGATTGCTAACTAACATATTTTCTGGTCGAGAAAGCGTTATTAAGCTCTTTGACTTTCGGATTATTAGTACTTTATTTATACGTGATATACGTCTATTTATTTTACGGGGTCAAGCAATAAAAGCTTTAATTATACTTACATTACCATTAGTTTTCTATTATTTAAATAGTCGATCTTTGTTTGAAACAAACAGATCAAAATATAATGCGATGACAATATTTCCATCTATATACCAGATGGGATCTCAAAATTTGTTGCTCCTTCCGCATGTGCTTATGTCTTTGCCAAAAGATAAAAGGAGATATGAACGGCGCTTACTCCATCCAAGAGAGCATGCTTGGTTTTCTATAAATCCGGAAATAAGTGATTATTATAAAAAAAAAGTAATGGAATGGCAGATAGAGGACCCTAACCAAGAAGAAGAATCAGTTGGAACACGTCCTAGTCGAAAGCCTTTAAAATTGAGTCCAATTGAAAAAAGAATAAAAAAATTCGTGGAATTAACAAAAGAAATCGAAGAGGAAGAATTTACAAAAGAAATTGAACACGAAGAATTAACAGAAAAAGTAACAGAAGAATTAACGAAAGAAATTACACAATTAACAGAAGAAATATCCTTACAATCGGAATTTAGTAAAGGATTGATTGATAATTTGTCAATAGATGAATCATATATAAATATTAGTCCTACTATTAAGAAACCCATTGATATTGATCAATTTAAATTGATAAAAAGGCGAAAAGATGCTTATGAATATTTCCATAGATCAGAAAAGAATAGGAGAGCTGATCTATGGAAAGTGAAAACATATCTTCAAAATCGTTCTGCAAATTATGATATTTCATCAGATCCCGGATCGAATATTAGAAGAGATATAAACCGATTCAATTGTATTCGATTTGTGAACCAGAGTTTACCTTCAATATATTGTTCATCCTGTGTTAAAAACAAAGAACAATTAACACTAAACAACGATTTTAATTTTAAAAAAATTGTTCTGAAAATAGTGGATCAATTCACTCAATCAATAACTAAACCTAATCAGGTTTACGATTATGAAATTGCATGTGATATGTTATATCATAACATGAATTTATATTATAACATGAATAAATTCTATGAACTGAACAATAAGATACTCTTGAATAAGACCTTAAAGTTTAATATGATCTTCAACTACAGAGACAAATTAAAAGATAATTCTTTTTTTGTGCTACTCAACATTCTGGATAAAAAGAATGAATATGTAGATAAAATAACAGCATATTCTTATAGAACTGAAACTTCAGTAAGACTAATATTGAATCAATATAAGGTAAAAATTAAGAATTATTTTCAAAAAAGATTCAAGAGATTCTATTTGTTGAATAACGCATTTATGAAGAGAATTCTTAATTCTCTTCATAAAATTGACAATTATCTTCATCTTCAAAAAATATTCAATAGATTCTATTTGTATTTGTTGAATAACGCATTTATGAAGAGAATTCTTAATTCTCTTCATAAAATTGACAATTATCTTTATCTTTATCTTCAAATTCAAAAAATATTCTATTTGTTGAAGAACGCATTTATGAAGATAATTCTTAAGTCTCTTCATAAAATTAAGAATTCTCTTTATCTTGAAATTCAGATAATTCTTATTTATCTTGATCAAATTAAGAATTCTCTTTATCTTCAAATTAAGATAATTCTTATTTATCTTGATGAAATTAAGAATTCTCTTTATCTTCAAATTAAGATAATTCTTATTTATCTTGATGAAATTAAGAATTCTCTTTATCTTCAAATTAAGATAATTATTAATTCTCTTCATAAAATTTACAATTATCTTTATCTTCAAATTAAGATAATTCTTAATTCTCTTCATAAAATTGACAATTATCTTTATCTTTATCTTCAAATTAAAAAAATATTGTATTTGTTGAAGAACGCATTTGTGAAGATAAGTCTTAAGTATCTTCATAAAATTAAGAATTCTCTTTATCTTGAAATTCAGTTATTTCTTATTTATCTTGATCAAATTAAGAGTTTTCATAAAATTAAGAATTCTCTTTATCTTGAAATTCAGTTATTTCTTATTTCTCTTGATGAAATTAATAATTCTCTTTATCTTGAAATTCAGATAATTCTTAATTCTCTTTATCTTGAAATTCAGTTAATTCTTAATTCTCTTTATCTTGAAATTCAGATAATTCTTATTTCTCTTGATGAAATTAAGAATTCTCTTTATCTTCAAATTCAGATAATTCTTAATTCTCTTCATAAAATTTACAATTATCTTTATCTTCAAATTCAAAAAATATTGTATTTGTTGAATAACGCATTTATGAAGAGAATTCTTAATTCTCTTCATAAAATTGACAATTATCTTCATCTTCAAAAAAGAATCAAGATATTCTATTTGTTGAGTAACAAATTTATGAAGAAAATTAACAATAAGAATTTTCTTCGTTTAAAAAAAAAAGTAAAGAGATCCTATTATAGATTCTCTTGGTTTAGTAAAGCATCTATGAAGATAATTAACATTAAGGATTATCTTCAAAAATGCAAGATATTCTATTTGTTGAAGAACGTATTCTATTTGTTGAAGAACGTATCTATGAATCTAATTGTAAATTATCTTACAAAAATAATTTACAATTTTCTTACAAAAATAATTTACAATTTTCTTCCAACAAGAATTTACAATTTTCTTACAATTGTAATTTACAATTATCTTCCAAACATAATTTACAATTGTCTTCCAACAAGAATTTACAATCTTTTTCCAAAAAAATTAAATAGATCATCCTCTTTTGGATTTTATTTGTTCAAGGACGCAGTTTTTAAACTAATTGACAGTAACGTCTTTTGTCAAAATAAAATAAAGCTATTATATTTTTTGAAGAACGTATATATGATTATAATTAACATTTTGAATTATCTTCATAAAATTAAGAATTCTCTTTATCTTCAAATTCAAAAAATATTCAAGATATTCTATTTGTTGAAGAACGCATTTATGGAGAGAATTCTTAATTCTCTTCATAAAATTAAGAATTCTCTTAAAAAAATCTATAATAGATTCTGGTTTATATTCTATTATAGCTGCTATCGTGAAATTTATATAGTTAATAAGGCATATAAGAAATATAAATCATTATTGAAGAAGACATATAAGAAATATAGATTATTATATAATCTAGACTATATATTTCCATGCGATCTCGAGAGTTATGATTATGCAGGCGTAGAGTTATATTTGGAATGGAACGAACTATGGAAAGAAACAGAAAGAAAATACTGTTTTGAATGGAAAAAAGTGACAAATAGATTCCATCAACCCATTTTGCAAATGACAAGAGTATACTATCAACAAAAGTTTAAATTCATACATAAATACAATTTTGAATGGAAAAAAAGGTTCAGTCGGAATTTGAAAGATCAGATTCGAACAAATTGGATAAAAAAAGACATTTTGAACAATGTAACACAAGATGCAATTAACCAGCATTCATCAAGTTGGAGAATATATCAGGAAGAATGGTTCAATCACTTTATTATTCGAGCTTCCAGAAATATCAATCGTAATTTGAATATTTCTGCATCGTCCATTCAGATCGAATACTTAAAAAAAGAGTTGAAACGTCTTGTATTTTGTTCTAAACAAAACAATTTGAAAAACATTGTGTTCGATCCAATTGAATTATTTACTATTAAATATTTTGGTCAATATGGAAAGTTTGATCCGATTGAACTATCGACTCATAATAATAGTAATTTTGATTGGTATCAAACTACGAAAAAACTTTTTGGTATAATCTTGGACGAACTCGCACCGCTTGAAAGGGATATCGAATCAAAATCAATCCCTTCACAAAAATCGGAATCCTTGATCGATGAAGAAGCAATAGCTTCATTAGGTTTGAATGATAAACCGATGAATGAGTCAATTATTGATTTATTCGATAATGAAAAAAATTACATGGAATTCTTTGATAACACTGGTATTTCGAGAATATTCAATAATCGAGACAATTGGTTAAATCCTTTAAAACTATCCAATAAAAATTCATTGAGAACTACTTTTTTCAAAGCAAATACGTTTGAATTTTTAGATTATTTACATCATCCTTCTGTATATTATAAAGAAAGATTAGCTTCTTACATAGAAAGAGAGAGAATTCATATAAAAAATAAGAGTATTACATATGGAAAATTATTAAATTTTGTTCCTACTCATAACAATCCCTCTTCTTTTTCTATTTATGAAATAGGACCTGTTTTATCAGAGAAAGATACTATTTCACTCATCAAGTCACACGTAAATATATTATTGGCTAAATATTTACGTGACCAAGCATTAATACATGACTTGTACAAATCGTTTAATTTACTTACTCAATTAAATTCATTTATTCATAATAAAATCCATATTGGCTCGATTCAAGATATATATAGAATTCCTTTAATAAGCAAACAAATTGTCAATTTAGACAAAAGTTATTGCTATCCTTTTGCAAAAAGTTCAGATTCAGAAGAAAACAACCCTTTTTTTAAGTCGCTTTTTGACCCGGTTTTTAATTCGAGCATTAAATCTTATAAAGATGATTTACTATCGGAAATCTCTTTCCGAATGAAGAAGTTTGCAGAAAAAGAAAAATATAGTTCAGCAGAAAGTTCAAAAAACATAATTGAAGACAAAGTCATAGGTGATAAAGACGCCTTTTTGGATCTTTTCAATAAAGAAATACTAAAAATTAAAAATATATTATTTTATTTTTATAAGATCCCTCAAATACAAATAGATATTTTTGAGAAATGGGATTTGTTTCAACCATATACATCATGGTTTTTTACTTCCACAGGGTGGAAATATATGAAGAAGTCATTTTTGGCTACTTTTCCAGAAAGGTTGGAAACTAGCAATTATCAATTAATATCTTTTTTGGACGATATTAGGAAGGATTGTAATCATAATTTGAATATTATGTGGACACTCTATCATCAATTTTGGACACTTATAAAGTGGAAATTTAGATTTAAATTTCTCCCGAAATGGAATTTATTCTTATCCTTTTGGAATCTTTTGGATTGGAAGGAACCAATTAATCAAACAGTATTAAGGGGAAAGGATACGTCAGTATCATTTGATACATGGAAATATATACTAAATGTTCGGGAGTATGATAAACCTCTTTATATTTTCCTTGGGTTTTTCTTTTTTGTTTCCTGCACAATTTTTTCATGGCTTAAGTTGGTTATAAACGTTTATATATTCAATGATTTTCGAACGAATATGGGCCGACATTACTATTTGGATCTAAAAGAAAAGATGAAATCTTTTAAAAAGCTCAGAATTTATTATAATTTAAATTGGTATGGTTTTTGGTTGACATTCATCGATTTTGTCGATCAGGTGTCGGATCCTGATGATGTAGGATTACTTGCAATATTTGAAATTTTGCATGTCAAAAGTAATTTGAAATGGCTTTTGCGAAGATCTAATAAATGGCACTCACTCCTAAAGATGTGGTTGTACGAATACGACGGAACGGAGGAGCTCCTTAGTAGAGAGAAGGTATTGTTTTCAGTACAAGAACGAATCTCTAAATTTGAATCAAAGTTGACTCCCCCTAATGGTTTCTTTTCTAAATATTTCGAAAAAGGGAGACACCCGGGACTTCGTTACCTTAGATATTTAGCTGAAATTATTCAGCTAGGTCTAATAAATAAAATAGGCATAAGGGATTGCGAGCTTGATTCCTTATTTTTAGCAGAAAAGCGGGTCTTCGATGTTTTTCAGCATCAGATTAACTCTCTGCCAACTAAGAGATCTCTATCTGATCAAGTTATATTTTTCCCATTCTACCCGGCACTGTCCCTTTCGAATCGAATTTTATTGATAGGGCCTAAGGACACTGGACGATCGTATTTGGCTAAAAGTCTAGCAGCAGATTCTTATCTACCTTTAATAAAAATATCTCCTAAAAGTTTTTTGGATCAAGAGAAACTTCTGATCACCAATGTAGCTGAGTATACATCTGCAGCTAGTAAATCATACCTTGAGCATGCAGATATCTTTTTTTCTATGGGCTGGTCAAGGCCGGAGGACATATATGATAAAGCGCATTATCAACAAAAACCAAAAAACTGGTATTATCAACGAGATGAGAATGATGTATCTCCGGAGTTTTTTTCGAGAAGATACGCGCAATTTGTGCTTGCACTCCAATTGGCAAAATTAATGTCTCCTTGTGTCATATGGATTCCAGACATTCATGAAATGGATGATTTCGTTTTCCATACTACAGTATTGGGTGAACTCCTTGGAGATCCGCCGCTGATGGATGAAGATGAGGAAGAATCCATACAACAAAATATTGTTGTTATTGCTTCGACTCATATTCCTAAAAAATTGGATCCATTTCTAATATCTCCTCCTTATCGTAAACGACGATTCGATACATTTATCAACACTAAAATGTGCCCTGCCTCGCACCGAGAAAAGGAATTTACTTTGCTTTTACGTGACAAAGGACTCTATTTGAAAAAAGAATGGAACTCTGATAATTTTTTTGGATTAATGACCAGCGGTTTTAATACACGAGATATGGCAAAACTTGCCAATTATGTCTGGCGGCTCGGTATTATACTAAATACGTCAGTTATAGACGATGATATAACTGGATACGCTTTATATAGATCAAGGTGGGCTTGTTCCAATTATGACTTTTACAGTGGGACACTTCCCTATAAGATAGGAAAAGCTATTATACAAAATAAACTTACGTATCCTAAGCATTTTTTAGATCTCAAAAGGGAATTTTTGAGTGCAAGGGCGTACTTTTTGTTTGAATGGTATTTAGAACCTTCAATTGCCGGAACAGCTGTGAAGGAATTAACCATATTCTATCACATAGTGGGTTGCTTGGCCGGATCAGTAGCTCAAGATTGTTGGTTTACATCGGAATCAAATAGAGAGAATTGGACTCCTCTTAGTGATATAATTGCGAATGATTTCACTCTAGCTTCCAATCTTTTACAGAGTCTTCTGGAAGAGTTTCCAGGGGGGGAAATATTTCGGGGAAATTATGATAAAAATAACATCACAATCGCTCCTTATTTCAAAAGAGATATGATGCAAAAAGGATTATCTGCTCAATTAGATGAACTCGTTTTATTTAAAGAATTGAAGTACTCCTACATAGGAGAATTAGGTAGTAGGCTAGTTTGTTCTCCTAGGACTTGGCGTTTTACTTTTCTTCGCAGTAATCGATTCGACCATAAAAAAGATATAACATTAGAGAACCATTTTTTGGATTATCTTCGTCTGTTCGGAGAGTTTCAAAAAAGGCCGACCCGTCTTTCTAGCTTTTTTTGGGTGAAATTCCTAGCGTCTCGCGACCCCATTGATATTTATCAAGATTCTAAAAATGTTCCACGAAGAAAGATAGCTGCTTTCTGGGAAGCAAGATCATTATACAATAAGTTTCAAAGGCTGGGAATATATAAATTTGATACAGAAGAGGATGCAACGGAATATAAACCTTTAGATACACCTATAATCTATTTCGGTCGCCGATTTCTTTGGGATCCCGTTAGTATTCGATTTCAAAATAAGCACGTTGCGTTTTTACGAGCAGACCTTTTTGTTCCTCGCGAACTCGTGAAAAGGATTTATATTACTTACGCTTTAGAAAGAAAAGAAGTATTAAGGGATGTTACAATAATAACGATACAGTCTATATCAAAAAGAAAAAAGATTAGGAACATAGCCCTAGGACTAAAATATCAAATTGTGGAGGATGACGATAACGATAACAGTGATTTGCCTCCTACCATTAAGAAGAAAAAGAGAGAGGATTTTGAGACTTTTAAACGTTTTCAAGAAGTTGGTGTCCGATTGAGGCGTGTGCTTCCATATCCTACAAAGATACTAGATGACGCTATTTTTCGTGAAAAGACACGGGATGATAAATTCAGAGTATTTTTGGTTGAGAACGAAAGGGAAAATAGAGAATTATTATATAATGAATGTTTTATTCATAATACTCTATCCGAAATTTATGAATATTTAGCAAATATGTTCATATCTAACACAATGTTATTGAAACAAATAGAAAATGAACTGTTTAAACAAGAATGGCTTTCTCCGGATTATATTAATTCTTTAGTAACGAAAGGATTGAAAAAAAAGATCTAAAAAGGACTAAATATTTTAAAACTTATTACTATTTCGACCAGTAAGCATAGTACCAAATATGAACCAAGTCAGTTATCTTTAACTTGATAAGTTAATTATCAACTTATGCTTACTCAATATTGACTGACTTATATTCTTATATTGAGGTTATTGTATACCTCAATATTGTAATACCCATTGAATTAGTCAATTCAATGGGCGTTACAATATTATAATTATGCCTTGAAGAGGATTCGAACCTCCACGCTGTTTAGCACGAGATTTTGAGTCTCGCGTGTCTACCATTTCACCATCAAGGCATCCAATTTTTTTAATGAATATTAATATATATAGCGTGTAATTAATATTAATATATAGCTATATTGGAATATAAAATGGATAACAAGGATAGAGTATTGGAGTATTCATATCGATCCGTGATATAGGTCTGGTGATATCATCAATTCTTTTTCTTATCGGAGGATTCTTTTTTCCTATCAATAGATGTACGATTGAACATTTTTCGATTCAATAGAGAGTATAACTTTCTATGTTACCCAACATAACATTATGTTTAATCCTAAATAGCCAGAACGTAGTGACGTATAATTTAATTATACACGTTTGAATTCCATTTTACTCATATATAATAGAAATATTTCTAATATGGTATAGAATGAACTTCTAATTTGACGACCAAGTTTTGTAATTAGAAGTTCATTCTATAATTTCAGTCTATTATTTGCGATTTTAAGTATTTAAGTATATTAGTAAAAGTATATGAGTTCTTTTAGTTAGTAATAAAAAGATTTAATTAATAAAAATTAAATCTAAAATAATGTATCCTGAGCAATTATAACAATTGGATTTATTACTATTCCTAGTAATGCAGATGCTATTACACATACAATCATACTCAATTCGATATAATTCTTCGATATTGAAAAAGATAATTTGTAATTTTGCACGTGGGGAGTTATTTCTTTGTTTCGTTCAGTCATTAATAATTTAATTATTTTGAGATAATAATATATGGAAATAACACTCATAAAGAGTCCTATCGAAACTAATAAATAGGAACCTGCCTGCCATCCACACCAGAATAGATAAAGTTTTCCAAAAAAGCCTGCTAATGGAGGAATACCTGCTAGAGATAGCAGACATAAAGTTAATGAGAAAGCCGAAAAAGGGTCTTTCGTATATAATCCTGCATAATCTCGAATGTTATCTGTTCCTGTACGTAGACTAAATAATACAATACAAGAAAAAGTTCCTATATTCATGAAGATATAGAATATAATGTAAGTGATCATACTTGCATATCCATTATTTGAGTCTCTATCAATGATCCCGATAAGGATATATCCAATTTGACCTATGCTTGAATATGCAAGCATACGTTTTATGCTTGTTTGAGTAATAGCAATTAAATTTCCTAGTATCATGCTAATAATAGCTAATATTTCCAAAATAATATGCCATTCGTTCAATGAAAAATAGAAAACAATATCGAAAATTCTAGTAGCTAAAGCTGAAGCAGCTACTTTTGAAGTAACAGAAAGAAAAGCAACGACTGGGGTGGGAGAGTTAGAGTCGAAAAGAGGATTCTTCCCTCCTTTCTCTCATTCAGAACCGTGCATGAGACTTTCTTCTCGCACGGCTCCTAAGTGATAAAAAAGAAGAACCTAATCGTTTTATTATTTTTTTTTAATTACCTTCCTCGTGTAGGTATAAGACTGAATCTATTCAATCAATAGAAAGAATAACTAATCCTTAACTTTTCGAAGAATCCTTCCTCAGCGGTTCCTATGGTAAATAAAAATTACTTCTTTTTTGACTTCGGTTCTGGTCAAAAAGAATCAATCTAAATAGAGCCATCTGATTTAATTCGTTCTGAATAGCCATGAGATGTTCATCTTAGGGTAATCTTTTTGTCGACGGATGCCTTTTTTCTTACACTCGCAGTCTTTGAAGGATGAAAACTGAATATGGAGCATCTACGTTTAGAATAAAAGTATTGATCTAGTTAAATAATCATGATCTTTTGATAATAACTACCTGTAATGACTAACTTGCAAAATTCATTTTATTTTTTTTATTCAAACAATTTAGTTGTTTCTGACCTTGCTTTACCTTAATTAAACGATTAAAATTTTTGGTAAAAGTGATATCTTAGTCCGAGTGGGGATAACAGTCTTTTCCTACACATGTCCATAGAGTTTGAGTTTTTATAAATTTTTATAAATACTAAACATATCTAAAAAAAATGAATTTATTCTAGAGTTAATAAATTGAAAACGAATCGCACTCCTTCATATACATCGGGGGTCCATTGATGAAAAGGAACTAGAGAAAGCTTGAATCCAATTCCTACAGTTATAGATATAACTGCGATCCAAATTCCTGGAGAGTTATACATTTGTGTATTTATAAGACCATTGGTTATTTCTTGAAGCTGAATTTCTCCCCCGGATAGACCATATAGCCAAGAAAGACCATAAACAAGAATAGAAGAACTTGTCCCACCCATAAGTAAATATTTCATAATAGCTTCATTAGACCGTACATCTCTTTTGGTATATCCCGATAATAGATAAGAACATAAGCTTAAACATTCTAAAGCTACGAAGATAGTTGCTAAATCATTAGCACCAGATAAAAACATTCCTCCTAGAGTAGCCGTTAAAATGAATAACAAAAATTCTGTTACAGCCATTTTTGTGCATTGAATATATTCCACAGATAGAGGAATACATAAAGTTGAACATAGTAAAATGAGAAATCGAAATATTTTGTTGAAATTATTCGTTTGGAAATTACCAAAAAAACTGATTATAGGTTCTTCTCTCCATTGAAATAATAAGACTGCTATGCTTAGCATTAAACTTGTTAAAGAGATTAAATAGAACCAAGCTGTATCTTTCTGATCAGCAATTAAATCAATCAATATAAGAATAAATAGGGCTAAAATCAAGATACATTCTGGAAAAATGGAACTTCCATGGAATAGAAGCAAATTAAACTCTTTCATATTAAAATGATTTAAAGGTATAATTTAAAATGAAATTTTCAGTTTGTAGATGCCAGATCATGATTTAGTAATTTCAGTCAATCCCCGATCAATAATTTTTTTTTTCATTTCATCTAATTAACATCCAAATTATTTACGTTTATATTGTTTATATTATATTTATTTAATATTATTTATTTAATATTATTCTTATTCCTTTTGCTTTCATTCCAGTTCCAATAAACATCTGTCATCTGTATAAATTTTGACAAAGTTGGCTTTATTTTATTGAGGGTAGATCGATGGATCTTTCTATATAGTGAATTAACGATTGTAATGTGCAAAAGCTTTATTGGATTCTGCCATTTTATGAGTCTCTTCCTTCTTGCGTATAGCATTGCCTTTCTCTCTGGCAGCATCCATTAATTCGTAACTCAATTTTAAATGCATATTTCGACCAGAACGTTTTCGAGATGACCCTAATAACCAACGAATAGCAATTACTTTTCCTGTTTTAGATCTTATTTCCACGGGAACTGGAAAAGTTGATCCACTTACACGTTTTGATTTTACTATCAATTTGGGAGTTACTTTTTGTATTGCTTGGCGTAGAATAATTAGTGGATTTTTATCTGTTTTTTGTCTTATTTTTTTTAGAGATTGATAAAGTATTCGATAAGCCAATGCTTTTTTTCCATGTTTAAGAATACGGTTAACGACCATGTTAACTAATCGATTATGGAAAATGGGATCAAATTTCACCATTTTTTTTTCTGCAGTACTTTGCCGTGACATGAGCGCGAAAAAGGTTTACAAAATTTTTTTCATAAAGGCTAATAATAAGTTATTTTGGCTTTTTAACTCCATATTGTAGGGTGGATCTCTAGAGGTCTGAAAGATCTCCCTCCAAACCGTACATACGACTTTCGTCGAATACGGCTTTCCACATTTTTTTATTTGCATATATAAATAGGAAATCTATTTCTTTTGCATAGAATTATGTTTACTCATTCTCAATTGAGTATCCGTTTCCTTTCTTTTGTCATTGATTAGAAATCTTGTATTTTCTATATCTATACGATTAAGTCCTTAGGTTAAAAAGAAAATATCGTATTTAAAAGAAAAGGTGTTTCAAATCATTGCTATTTGACTCGAACCTGTTCTGAAAAGGTCAAGACATTTTTAATTTTTTGTTGACACACGCAACGTAAGGAAAAACTAAAAACTTATTAAATGAATTCAATATTGAACCTTAGACATATTTATGTAATAGTTCGAAATTTACTTAAAAAAAAGTAATAAATTTCGTTTGTTTTAGCCTGCTCTAGTCCCCTTACAAAACGTTCGTTATTAGGTTAGCTATATACTTTACATGTTTTTAGCAATTGACATGATATCATTATAAAATGATGCAAATATTAGATAAGAATATACAACGCACTAGAACGCCCTTGTTTACGATTTTTTACTGGAACAGTATCTAAGATTCCTCGAATTATGTGATATTTCACGCCGGGTAAATCTTTAACTCTTCCGCCTCTTACTAATACTACAGAATGTTCTTGTAAATTATGGTCAATACCAGGTATATAAGCAGTGATTTCATATTTAGAGGTTAATCGTACTCTAGCAACTTTACGTAAAGCAGAGTTGGGTTTTTTGGGGGTGATAGTGGAAAAGTTGACAGATAAGTTATCCTTACCGTCACTGTACAAAACCGTACATGAGAATTTAACCTCATACGGCTTCTCGTTCAATTTTTATTTTTAGATAAATTGGATTTTATTTTTTTCGTTATTCGATTATTCCTATGTCCCAAAGGGTAATTTTTTCTTTTTTGAGTTAGCTTTCGTGTTCTAATCAGACACGAATGAATAAAAATACATTTAATATATGAAATTTTTGTGAATTTAATATCATTAACATGCTAATTTTTTATTTATATCTTGATATATCTCGATATTATAATTTCTTAAAATCACAAATTTTATTATAAAATTGACGGGTTAATGTGAGCTTATCCGTGTAGTTATGCATTATTTAACTAGGAATCGATTTGATGAAACATTTTTACTTTTGTGCTTTGGTATGAATAGTATGATTGGGTTACGTTGTACAAGATAATTTCGATGACCTATATTAAAACGAGATAAATAGGACTATATGCTCCTAGCGGCTGTGTCCGCGAATTGAAAATATAGCTTAATAAAGTAAGTAAGTCTACTAAAAAACAGTTCTTTTCTTTTGTATTAGTTAATGATAAGCTTCCGTTGGCTCAACAACTTTTTTATTTTTGACTAAATTATAATTATTAGAATAATTATATTAGTATTAGCATCAGTTATCTTTTTTGTTTGGATCGATAGAAAAGTGCTAAATCAATAGGAAAAAGATTGTACCACGAGAGAGCAGAGGGTTCCACTTGTGTCTACTTGACAATCAAATAATTCTAATTTATGTTGATCTGGATCAAGAAATATACGGAGAATAGATAACTTTTTTCCTACTAGGTGTAGGTGAAAGCATAGCTTAGTTTTTCTTTTTTCTCTCTTTACGACCGAGGTCTTGAAAGAATGTAATGTATTGAGTTTCAAAATTCTTTCTTACAATTTTGACTTCCGAATGAGGTTAGGGAAGGGATATAACTCAGTAGTAGAGTGTCACCTTTATGTGGTGAAAGTCATCAGTTCAAACCTGATTATCCCTAAACCTAATGTTGAATCTCTCTTTTTTTTTTTATTTGCTCTCTTTTTTCGTAATAAAAAGAGGCTAGGGGGTTGCCATAATAGAGTAAGGATGGCTATAATGATTAACTGGGACCGAACTAAAAATTATAGGCCCAACTCAAGAAAGAAGAAATATAGAATTTAAGTATAAATTCTACTTTTTTTATTAATTAAAAGTATATTAAATAATTTTTAAATTAATATATTAATATTAATTAAAAATATTTAAATTAGTAAATATTACTAATGAATGTTAAAAGCAACATGAGTTTTTTATGATATTAAAAATATCTGTTCATGATTGCAGATAGATAATAGAATATATCTATCTATATTTAGATGATAGATAATTCTGAATTGGCCTTGTTTACGAAGAAGGGAGCTATAAGTAAGAAATAAATGCAACTCTTAATTTAATTAGAGAGTTTGATCCTGGCTCAGGATGAACGCTGGCGGTATGCTTAACACATGCAAGTCAAACGGGAAGTGGTGTTTCCAGTGGCGAACGGGTGCGTAATGCGTAAGAATCTACCCTTGGGAGGGGAACAACAGCTGGAAACGGTTGCTAATACCCTATAGAGTTAGTACCTCCTAGAGGTAGGCTGAGGAGCAAAAGGGAGGAATCCGCCCAAGGAGGAGCTCACGTCTGATTAGCTAGTTGGTGAGGCAATAGCTCACCAAGGCTACGATCAGTAGTTGGTCTGAGAGGATGATCAGCCACACTGGGACTGAGACAAGGCCCAGACTCCTACGGGAGGCAGCAGTGAGGAATTTTCCGCAATGGGCGAAAGCCTGACGGAGCAATGCCGCGTGAAGGAAGAAGGCTCACGAGTCGTAAACTTCTTTTCTCAGAGAAGAAAGAATGACGGTATCTGAGGAATAAGCATCGGCTAACTCTGTGCCAGCAGCCGCGGTAAAACAGAGGATGCAAGCGTTATCCGGAATTATTGGGCGTAAAGTGTCTGTAGGTGGCTTTTCAAGTCCGTCGTCAAATACCAGGGCTTAACCCTGGACAGGCGTTGGAAACTACCAAGCTGGAGTGCGGTAGGGGCAGAGGGAATTTCCGGTGGAGCGGTGAAATGCGCTGAGATCGGGAAGAACGCCAACAAGCGAAAGCACTCTGCTGGGCCGTAACTGACACTTAGAGACTAAAGCTAGGGGAGCAAATGGGATTAGAGACCCCAGTAGTCCTAGCCGTAAACGATGGATACTAAGTGCTATACGTATCGACCCGTATAGTGCTGCAGCTAACGCGCTAAGTATCCCGCCTGGGAAGTACGTTCGCAAGAATGAAACTCAAAGGAATTGACGGGGGCCCGCACAAGCGGTGGAGCATGTGGTTTAATTCGATGCAAAGCGGAGAACCTTACCAGGGATTGACATGTCGCGAATCCTTTTGAAAGAAAGGAGTGCCTTCGGGAACGCGGACACAGGTGGTGCATGGCTGTCGTCAGTTCGTGCCGCAAGGTGTTGGGTTAAGTCCCACAACGAGCGCAACCCTCGTGTTTAGTTGCCATAGTATGTTTGGCACTCTGAACAGACTATCGGTGTTAAGCCGGAGGAAGGTGAGGATGATTTCAAGTCATCATGCCCCTTACGCCCTGGGCGACACACGTGCTACAATGGTCGGGACAAAGGGTCGCGCTCCCGCGAGGGCAAGCTAACCTCAAAAACCTGGCCTCAATTCGGATTGCAGGCTGCAACTCGCCTTCATGAAGTAGGAATCGCTAGTAATCGCCGGTCAGCCATACGGCGGTGAATTCGTTCTCGGGCCTTGTACACACCGCCCGTCACACTAGGGAAGTAAGCCATGCTCGAAGTCATTACCTTAACCACAAGGAGGGGGGTGCCCAAGGCACGGCTAGTGACCGGAGTGAAGTCGTAACAAGGTAGCCGTACTGGAAGGTGCGGCTGGATCACCTCCTTTTCAGGGATAGCTAATACTTATTGGGCTCATATACTGCTTACGTGTACGAAATAGAGTGAGCGGCACTAAAAAACGTTACTCAATAGTCAAGTAAGTAAGACTGAGTTCATAAGTGAGCTCATTGTCCCAGGTCGGAACAAGTTATCTATTATGATAGGACCTTGTTCACTTTTTTTAATATACTATATTAGCTAGAAATGAGTTTAGTTTCTTATTTACAATACAGTTAATACAGTTCAGCTCTATTATATTATGTATCTCATCTAGTAAAATGTAAATTAATTTACATTTTTAAAAAGGTTAATAACTAATCACTTCTAAAATCTAAAAGTTTTTAGAAGTGATTAGTTAAAAGTTTAATAGAGTGTTTCATACTCTATACAATTATATAGTTTATACTATAATTATAATTCATTAAGTATAATGTGTTTTATACTCTATACAATAATAGAGTTTATTTATACTTATAACTCGAGTTTATTTTTTTATATATTATCCTATTTTCCTATTAAAACTAAAACTATAAGATAACTATAGGATTTTATCCTATTTTCCTATTAAAACTAAAACTATAAGATAACTATAAGATTTATTAATTATGTAGATTAACATACTATATACAATAATAGAGTTCTTTTATACTTATAATTCATTAAGTATAATATGTTTTATACATACTCTATTATTGTATAGAGTTTATTTATATTATCTCCCTTTTCTAGTAAAACTGTAAGATTAATCAAACTGTAAGATTAATCCCTTCCCCTTTTACAGCAATTATTTGTATTGTTACTAATGATTAATCCCCTAACAAAGTAACAAAGCTAGTATTATTGTTACTAAAAACAATAATAAAATAAGCTTGCATGCAAATAAATTGAATGACACTTTTGTCCGAATAGATAGGGCAACTACACTACAAAAGTAGCCCCCACCCCCTCACCCCCCCCCACTCCCCCCCCACCGGGGGGCACTTATTTAAATTAAGTATAAATGAGACCCTTTTTGTTTCGAAATTTAAAACAAAATTTTAATTTGAAAGAAACAAGTTAAATTAAAAAGGGTCTCACCCCCAGACAACATGTAATAGAAGTATAAAATAGGCAAGTAAGTCAGATGTTGTTTATGTTTGTTTATGTTTTCTCTTGCTTTTGGAGGGCCTCCTTCCTCCTACTAGGAGGCCCATACTAAGCTCTTTAGCTTAGTGGTAGAGCGCGCCCCTGATAATCGTTGTGGCTGGGCTGTGAAGGCTATCAGCCACATTTGATAGTTCATTCAAATTCAATGTGATCATCAACGCCTGACCCAGAGATGTGGATCTCCAAGGCACAGTAGCATGGCGTACTCCTTCTGTTATAACCAGAAATATCCTCCAACGAATTTTTTATATTCATTCGTTGAATCTGGGCGTTACCCGGTAGCCAAGAATGGCTACTTTATTCTCGATAAACCAGATTTTGAGTCGGGTTTTAAAAAAAAGTAAAAAATCCATAACTTCCCTAATAATATGGAATAGGGATTCCAACCCAACTGCTTTTGGGAGCAGTTGCTCTTTATTGTGAGCTGTGTTCGTGGGGGAGCTTATTATCTATTGTTGGCTTCTATCTCTATAGATAAAATCTATCGGGGAGGCAACTAATAGACAGTGGTTTATCTTGTGGTGGATGTCAGCGGTTCAATTACACTTATCTCCCTCCAGCCATTGATACTTCTTCAATGCAATGCTAGAAGAAGCTGAAATGGCATATTAATTCTAAAATTAGAATTACTGACTATGCCGAGTCAGTTTTAATCC